TTTTAATTAACTATATACCATGTAGTTAATTAAAATTTTAAATGGAAAAGAAGGGATTCGAACCCTTGGTACACCAAAATGTACAATGGTTTAGCAAACCAACACAATAGACCACTCTGTCACTTCTCCAAAACTTAAAAAAAAAAACCCTAAAACTTTTATTTTAGATTTTAGGGGTTAATTTTTTTTTTTAATTATTATAAAAATTGTTTAACAAAACCTTCAAAAAAACTTGCAATACGTTGATCTAATTCTGGAGAAATTGATTTTTCTTTACGAATAATATCTAAGAAATCAGCATGGTTTTGATGAACTTCTGATAACAATGCAATTTGAAAATCTTTAATCTTACTTGTATCTACTTTATCTAAATAACCACGAGTACCAGCATAAATAGTAATAACTTGCTCTTCAACAGGCATAGGACTATACTGATTTTGCTTTAACAACTCTGTTAAACGTTCTCCACGGTTTAATAATTGTTGAGTTGCTGCATCTAAATCTGATCCAAATTGTGCAAAAGCAGCTACTTCACGATACTGAGCTAAATCTAACTTTAATGTACGCGCCACCTGACGTAATGCAGCTACTTGAGCAGCAGAACCTACACGACTTACAGATAAACCAACATTAATAGCAGGACGAATACCTTTATAAAATAACTCAGCTTCTAAAAAAATTTGACCATCTGTAATAGAAATTACATTAGTTGGAATATATGCAGATACATCACCAGCTTGTGTTTCAATTACAGGTAAAGCAGTTAAAGACCCACCACCGCGCTCATCACTCATTTGAGCAGCACGTTCTAATAAACGTGAATGTAAATAAAAAACATCACCAGGATAAGCTTCACGCCCAGGAGGACGACGTAATAATAATGACATTTGACGGTAAGCAACTGCTTGTTTACTTAAATCATCAAAAATAATAAGAGCATGACGACCATTATCACGGAACCACTCACCCATAGAAGTACCTGTATAAGGAGCTAAAAACTGTAAAGGAGCTGAATCTGAAGCAGTAGCAGCTACAATAATACTATATTGTAAAGCACCTACATTATCTAATGTTTTTACTAATTGAGCAACTGTTGAACGTTTTTGACCAATAGCTACATAAATACAATATAATTTAGCAGATTCATCACTACCTTGGTTTACAGAAACTTGATTAATAATAGTATCTAAAGCAACAGCTGTTTTACCAATTTGACGATCTCCAATAATTAACTCACGTTGACCACGACCAATCGGTACTAAACTATCAACAGCTTTTAATCCTGTTTGCATAGGTAAAGTTACAGATTTACGTGGAATAATACCAGGAGCTTTAACTTCAACACGACGTGTTTCTTTTGCATTAATAGGACCTTTACCATCAATAGGGTTACCTAAACCATCTACAACGCGTCCTAACAATTCAGGACCTACAGATACTTCTACAATTAAGTTTGTACGTTTAACAACATCACCTTCTTTTACTAAACGGTCATTACCAAAAATTACAACCCCAACATTGTCATTTTCTAAATTTAAAGCCATACCTTTTAAACCACTAGAAAATTCAACCATTTCACCAGCTTTAATTTTTTTTAAACCATAAACACGAGCAATACCATCTCCTACTAAAATAACTTTACCAACTTCATCAATATTTAAATTAGTATAATATTTTGTAATACGTTCTTCTAAAATTCCTGATAATTCAGCAGCAGTTAAATTCATAACCATTAACTAACCACAAAAAACTAAGTCACAAACAACACAAAAATTTCAACTTAGTAAAAATAGATAAAAACTATTTCTGGAGATAAACGGACTTGAACCGATATAACCTTGCTTGCAAAGCAAGTGCTTTACCTATTAAGCTATATCCCCTAAAGCCTTAAAAAATAAGGCCTAAAAAAATTTATACATTCAAAATTAAAGCAATTTTACCCGCAAATGTAAAAATAGGTGATGGATATACAAAAAATAAAATAACAAAAAAAAACGAAAAACCTAAAATTAAAGAATTTTCACGGCTAACTGGTAAATATAAAGGCCACTTAACAATATGTTCAAAATACATTAATTTAATTAATCGAATATAATAAAAACAACCAATAACACTTAAAATAATACCCACAATAGCAAAAAAATATAAAGAAGACCCTAAAGCAGCTAAAAAAATATAAAATTTACTAAAAAAACCAGCTAAAGGTGGAATACCTGCAATTGAAAATAATAAAATAATAAATGTAAAAGCTAATAAAGGATTTGAACGCGATAAAGAAACTAAATCACTTAAAAAACGAACTTGACTAAAAGGTTTTGAAGTTCTTAAAGAAAGAATTACACCAAAAATACCCAAATTCATTACAATATAAATCAAAAAATAAACAAACAAAGACTCAACACCTTGAAAAGTTCCTGATGAAAAACCTAATAAAATAAACCCTAAATGACCTATAGCACTAAAAGCAAATAAACGTTTGAGTTTTTTTTGATATAATGCTCCAAAAGTAGCTACAAAAATAGAAAATAAAGCAAAAGAAGCAAATAAAAATTGCCAATAATCAAAAAAAAATTGATTTAAAATATCCAAAAATAAACGTAAAAACAATGAAAAAATAGCTAATTTAGGTACAACCGCAAAAAAAGCTGTTACAGGAGTAGCAGACCCTTCGTATACATCAGGAGTCCATAAATGAAAAGGAGCAACTGATAATTTAAAAAATAAAGCTACTACAATTAAAACAATACCTAATAAAAAACCAATACCATTACCATCTAATATAAAATAAGTATTAGCATCTACAAAAGAAAATAATCTAAACAATTCTTCAAAATTAGTTAAACCTGTAAAACCATAAACAAATGAACAACCTAACAATAACAACCCTGAAGAAACTGCTCCTAAAATAAAATATTTTAAACCACTTTCAGTAGAATATTCAGATTTACGTCTAATTGTTGCTAAAACATATAATACTAAACTTTGTAATTCTATTGCTAAATACAATGCAATTAAATCATAAGATGAAATAACTAATAAAAGACCACCAACAGCAAATAAAATTAAAACACTAAATTCAAAAGAATTAACTTTTTCAAAACGAATATAATCTAAAGATAATAACAATATAAAAATAGTACTAATCACAACAATAATTTTAGAAGAATTAGCTAATAAATCTGAAATTAAAAAATTATTGAAACCAAAAGCATTATCAAAAGGATTATTGACTAATAATAAAAAAGTAAAAAATAAAGTAAGAATAACCAACCATAATACAGGACGTGTTAATATGGGATAACGGTATGAAGAATCCATACTATAAACAACACCAATAACTAAAACAAACATACCAGAAATAAACAGAAAAATTTCTGGTAAAAAAATTTTGCTATCATTTAAAAAAAAATTTAAAATTTCCATAATAAAGTACCTTTATAAATTTTAAAAACATAAACGGCCAACTGAACAGTGCATTAAATCTAAAAACATATCTGGATAAACTCCCATTAAAATTACTAAAAAAATAAGTGGCATAAAAATAACAAACTCACGTTTAGAAATATCACTAAATTTTGTAATATATTGTAAAGTTAATTGCCCAAAAATTAAACGGTTAGCTAACCATAAAGAATAAGCGGCACCTAAAATAACACCTGTAGTTGCTAAAAAAGCTACTAGCGTATTTGCTTTAAAAGCTCCTAACAACACTAAAAATTCACCAATAAAACTACTAGTTCCCGGTAAACTGATATTTGCAAAGCTAAAAAATAAAAAAATAAAAGCAAATAAAGGCATAACCTGTGTTAACCCACCATAATATTTAATTATACGTGTATGATAACGATCATAAAGTACACCAACACACAAAAATAAAGCACTTGAAACTAAACCATGACTTAACATAAGAAGAACAGCACCTTCAATACCTTGAATATTTAAAGTAAATAAACCAATAGTAACGTAACCCATATGAGCTACAGAAGAATAAGCAATTATTTTTTTTAAATCAATTTGACGTAAAGTAGTTAAAGATGTATAAATAATAGCCACAACACTAACACTAAAAATTAAAGGAGTAAAATATACAGAAGCAAAAGGAAATAAAGGCAATGAAAAACGAATAAACCCATATCCACCTAATTTCAATAAAATTCCAGCTAAAATTACAGAACCAGCCGTAGGAGCTTCAACATGAGCTTCCGGTAACCATATATGAAAAGGTATCATAGGAACTTTTACAGCAAATGAACAAAAAAAAGCAAGCCATAAAATTAATTGACGTTTTTCACTAAAATCTGTACAAAATAAAACTTGTAAATCTGTAGTACCTGTTTCAAAATATATAAAAATAATACCTAATAACATTAAAACAGACCCCAGTAATGTATATAAAAAAAACTGGTAAGCTGCTCTAATTTTACGCTCACGAGAACCAAATACACCTATAATAATAAACATAGGTAATAAAACTGCTTCAAAAAAAATATAAAACAATAATAAATCTAAAACACTAAATACTAAGATTAAAAAAAATTCAAGAATTAAAAAAGAAACCATATACTCTTTAATATAAACACGTACAGAAGACCAACTTGATAAAATACAAATAGGTATTAAAAAAGTAGTCAAAATAATAAAAAATAATGAAATACCATCAATTCCTAAATAAAAACTAATATTAGCAACTTCATTCCAACTATATTGTTCGACAAATTGAAACTTATAAGTTGAACGATCAAAAAATACCCATAAAAGCAAAGAAAACACAAAAGTAGCTAAAGAACTATACAGTGCAACTAAACGAATTAATTTAACTAAATAATTCGGTAATAACAAAATAATAATAGCGCCTAACAAAGGAATAAAAACCAATAAAGACAATAACATTATATATAACCCGTTTTAAATTAAAAAATAAAATTTATAAAACATGTCAAACCTATTCTACCCCATAAAAAATGGAGAAGCCGAATACTGCCATCGGGTCCATGTTTTTATATACTTTATAAAAAAAGATATTTTTTTAAAAAAATATTATATAAAATAATAAATTCATAAAAAAAAATAAAAGGAATTGCTAAAAAAACTTGACTAAAAAGATCAGGTGGAGTTAACAAAGCACAAATTAAAAAAATAAAAACAACTACAAATTTACGAAAACGGTATAAAAAAACATAATTTAAATACCCATAAGTAGTCAATAAAACAAGAATCCAAGGTATCTGAAAAAATAAACAAAAATAAAAAAATAGCTTAACTAATAAATAAAAATATTCACTAATACGTGGTTCTAAATGAATTCCTACTGAATAATCTGTAATTACAGGAAATTCAAAACTTAAAAAAAAACTCCAAGCAGCCGGTATTACAATATTATATGTAAATAATAGTGAAAAAATTAAAAAAAATAAACTACCAAAAATAAAAAAACGAACAAAAAACCATTCAAATTTATATAGCCCTGGTTTAAAAAAAAACCAAATATTATACAAAATAAAAGGCCCCGTAAAAACTAAAGAACTAACAAAAGCTAAAAATAAATAAATTTCAAAAGCTTCTGTTAAATTTGTAAAAATAAAAAACCGAGGGTTAAAAGTATTAGAACCTAATAAAAAATTACCTGAATTAATTAATAAAGGTTTACTTAACAAAAAAACAATTTGATTAGAATAAATATAACAAACAATCCAAGTAATTAATAAAGAAAAAAAACAATACAATAACCGAAAATTTAGTTCTTTAATATATATATATAACATTATATTTAAACCAAAAAATAATTTAGATGAAGAGGGATTCGAACCCCCGGTATCTAATTGATACACCAATTTTCAAGATTGGCACCTTAAACCGCTCGGCCATTCATCCAAAGCGGAGGTAGGATTTGAACCTACGACATCAAGGTCATGAGCCTAGTGAGCTACCTGACTGCTCTACCCCGCGAAAATATATAAATAATAGGTAAGGTACGGGCAAAGGGACTTGAACCCCCACGAAAAACTCATCAGAACCTAAACCTGACATGTCTACCAATTCCATCATACCCGTATAATTTGGAGAAAGCAGGATTCGAACCTACGTAGATAAAAATCAACAGATTTACAGTCTGCCGCCTTTGACCGCTCAGCCACTTCTCCAAAATATTATATAAAATATAATAATTTTATATAATATCCAATAATAAAAATTAAAGTGCAAATAAAATTAAGAAAGCAAGCATTAATGAGAATAAAGCTAAAGCCTCAATTAAAGCGAACCCTAATAAACAATAACGGAATAAATCATTTTTTAAAGAAGGATTACGAGCATAAGCTGTTAAAAACCCTCCAAAAACTGTACCAATCCCAGCACCTGCTCCAGCTAAACCTACAGAAGCAATACCAGCACCAATTAATTTTGCAGCTTGAATAGTAACATTCATAATTAAAAATTTAATATAAATTTTAATAAATGTAAAAATACAAATAAAATTATTTTTAGAATAATAAGAACATTAAAATACTAAAAAAATATATGAAAAAAAAAAGCAAAAAAATATTTAAAAAATAATACGTAATATAAAAACAACACCAACAAACATTACAAAAGCATAATGATAAATATAACCAGTATGCAATGCACTTGTTAAAGATGATACACGTGAAACAACATTTGCAATACCATAAGGCCCTAAAAATTCAATTAATCCTTTATCTAAACTTTTAAATGTAATAGAATACCCAAAACGTAAAACATGTTGTACAAAAAAATAATTATAAATTTTATCAAAAAACCACTTTTTATTAAAAAATATATATAAATGACGACCTATAAAACTAGTTTGTACATTAAATAATATTTGTGACATAAAATGATAAACTAAAAGTGAAATAACAGCTCCAGATAAACTTAAAATAACAGGAATTAATTTAATATAATAAGGAAGAAATTCAGCATCAACCATTGTTATATTAGTAGGTAATGTAAAAATAGAATTCCCCCAAAAAGAAGTACCTAAACCAATAATCATATCTTTAGTTAAATAACCTACAAAAATACTACCAAAAGATAAAAGTATTAAAGGTAAAAGCATCACAAAAGATGATTCATGAGCATGTTCAATAACACGTTTATAAGCATTCGTATTTTGAATAAAAGTTAAATATAATAAACGAAAAGAATAAAAAGCTGTAAAAAAAGCTGAAATACAACCAAGCCAATGACTAAATGTACCTGCAAAACTATATTTGGCATAAGCAATTTCAAGAATAACATCTTTCGAATAAAAACCTGTTAAAAAAGGAAAACCCATTAAAGATAATGAACCAATAACCATCATTACATATGTAAATGGAATTATTTGAGCTAAACCACCCATACGGCGCATATCTTGTTCATCAGACATTGCATGAATAACACTTCCTGCACTTAAAAACAATAATGCTTTAAAAAAAGCATGGTTAGCTAAATGAAAAACACCTACACTATAATTTGAAAGTCCACAGACAAATACCATATAACCTAATTGACTACATGTCGAATAAGCAATAACTTTTTTTAAATCATTTTGTAACATACCAGTCGTAGCTGCAAAAAAAGCAGTCATAGCACCTACAATAGCAACTACAAATAAAGCTGTAGGAGCAAATTCAAATAAAGGTGAACAACGTGCAATCATAAAAACACCTGCAGTAACCATTGTAGCTGCATGAATTAAAGCAGACACTGGTGTAGGACCTTCCATAGCATCAGGTAACCAAGTATGTAAACCTAACTGAGCAGATTTACCTACAGCACCTACAAATAATAAAATACAAATTAAAGTTAAACTGTCTACTTCGAACCCACAAAAAATTAATTGAGAACCAACCATATAAGGAGCTAATGCAAATACAGTTGAAAAATCTAAAGAACTAAATAAATAAAAAATAGCAAAAACACCTAAACTTAAACCAAAATCACCAACACGGTTAACAATAAAAGCTTTTAAAGCAGCTTTATTAGCTTGTACACGTGTAAACCAAAAAGTAATTAACAAATAAGAGCATAAACCTACACCTTCCCAACCTAAAAACATTTGAATGAAATTATCTGCGGTTACTAACATTACCATAAAAAAAGTAAACAAAGACAAATAAGACATAAAACGTGGAACATGTGGATCTCCTTCCATATAACCTGTAGAGTATAAATGAACTAAAGCTGAAACAAAAGTAACTACTACAAGCATAATTACAGTTAAACTATCAAAAACAAAACCCCAATCTGCATGTAACATTTCAGAATCTACCCATGTAGCTAATTTAATATAACAAGGACTACCATTTAAAGCTACTTCATAAAAAGCAATAAAAGATAAAAAAGAGGTTGCAATTAAACAACAAACACTAATAAACCCAGCCCCTTTACTACCTAAAAAACGACCAAATAAACCTGAAGTTAAAGCACTAATTAAAGGTAAAGCTACTATTAACAAATACATACTGACACCCTTTATAATATTTATTATTATAAATGAAAATTAACCTTTCATTAAATTAATATAATCTACAGCAATTGTACCACGAACACGGTAATACACTACTAAAATAGCTAAACCAATGGCAGATTCTGCAGCTGCAACAGTTAGAACAAACAATGAAAAAATTTGACCTAAAATATCATCTAAATAAATTGAAAAAATAATAAAATTTAAATTAACGGCTAATAACATAAGTTCAATAGACATTAACATAATAATTAAATTTTTACGATTTAAAAAGATACCAGAAATACCCAAAATAAAAATTAAATTTGAAAAAATCAAATATTTTACTTGATCTACCATCATTTTTTTAAACCTTTGAAATTAATAAAACTTAATCAAATTAAAAAGAATATAGCTGTAATTTTTACAACATAAATAATTAATAAACGTAAAACAACAAAAAAAAAAATTTTTACAGAATCGCTATGTAAATAATCTTCAATTAATGTTTCAATACCAGCACGAATATGGTATAATAAAACAACAATTAAAAGTAAAAAAACACTAAAATCTAACCATAAAAATAAAACAAATAAAAAAACAGAAGATAAACGTTGAAGCCACCAATGAAGTGACCCTTCTTTTAAATGTAAATACATTAAAAACTTAGACATAATTTTAAACCTTTTTAAAACAAACAATTTAAATCAAAAATGAAAAAATTACAGTATAACTGTGAGCAGATCCTACAGCTAACACAAAAGTAAACCCGAGCATCAAAGGAAGCACAGGTGTAAAATAAGAATATTTACGAGTAATTTCTCTAAAAAGATCAATATCAAAACCTATATAAGCGTGACCACAAATATTGAAATCATGAAATTTTTTATAATTTTCTGCAGGTAAATCTACAAAAGCTAATGGATACTCTACAAGTGTTCTTTTAAAATAATGATGATAATCTACAGAAAGAGGCCACTGAATAGGAAAAAATTTATTAACCATAGCACCTTTCCAAGCAGCAAAAGGTATACGTAACCTACGAAAAGACCAATCATCTGTAAAACCAAAAGGATTCCAACCTGGACGCATTTCAATTAAAAGCGGATGTTTATAATAATAATTATACATAGAAAAACGCTCTAAATCAGGGTCGACGTAATCAATATAAGAATCTTCTATATAATCAATAAAATCACCTAGTCGATCAAAACAAAAAACTTGAAGAAATAAAATATAAGCTTTCTTCAAATCAAAATAATACCAATTATACCAAAATTGAAGTGCATCTCGCTCAGCCCAAATACCTTTAACCCACATACGATCATACTCAATTTTAGCCCTTGTATAATTTTCTTTAGCAAGAGCATACCCATCAATAAATTCAACATTAAAATACTCACGAGTCTCCTTGTAGAAAATTACATACCAAAAATTTTCATAATCTAATAAATCAGCCATTAGATAAGACCTTTTTTAAAAAACAAAATTTAAAACCACTAAAGATAAAACAATAGAACCTAAAATGACTAAACTACCTGTAAAATAAACAGATTTAAGATTAAAACCAAAACCAAAATCCCAATACCAATGGCGTAAACCATTTAAAAAATGATAATGAAATAATAAAACAAAAAATACAAATAAACTAACAATTAAAAAATTTATAAAATCAATATTTAAAAAAGTTAAAAAATTATAAACAAAAAAATAACTAGAAAAAATATTTAAAATATAAATAAAAAAACTACCAAATAATAAAACTAAAGCAAGCAAAACACCACTTACACGGTGAAAAATAGATAACATTGATGTTAACTGAGGCTTATATATAGTTAAATGAGGTGATAATGGACGATTCTTTTTCATTACAATAAAACCTTTTTTAATTAAACAGGTAAACCTAATGTAGGTAACCAATCAAAAGCAATTAAAATTGCAGATACAATAAAAACCCATGCTAAAGTAAATGGTAAAAAAACTTTCCATCCTAAACGCATTAATTGATCATAACGATAACGAGGAAAAGCAGCACGTACCCATACAAAAACAAATAATAAAAATGAAACTTTAATACCAAACCATAAAGATCCAGGAATCCAATTTAACACAGGTACATTCAAAATAGGCAACCAACCACCTAAAAAAAAAATAGTAACCATACAACACATTAAAACAATATTTGCACTTTCTCCTAAAAAAAATAACGCAAAACTCATAGCAGAATATTCAACATAATAACCGGCAACAAGCTCTGCTTCTGCTTCAGGTAAATCAAATGGTGGACGATTTGTTTCAGCTAAAGCAGAAATAACAAACATTATAAATAATGGAAAAAGAGGAATAACAAACCAAATATTTTCTTGTGCTAAAACAATTTCTGTTAAATTTAAAGACCCAACACATAAAATAACACAAATAATAATTAATCCAAGAGATACTTCATAAGAAACCATTTGAGCTGCAGAACGTAAAGCACCTAAAAAAGCATATTTAGAATTACTAGCCCAACCAGCCATAATAATACCATAAACACCTAAAGAAGATATTGCAAACAAATATAAAACACCTACATTCAAATCTGCAAAAACCATACCATATTCAAAAGGAACTACAGCAAAACTAACTAAACTTAACATAAAAGTTAAAATAGGAGCTAACAGAAAAATAATAGTATTAGCACTACTTGGAATTACAATTTCTTTTAAAAACAATTTCAAACCATCAGCAAAAGGTTGCATTAAACCAAAAATACCTACTAAAGTAGGTCCTTGACGTTGATGAACTGCAGATAATACTTTACGCTCAGCTAATGTAAAATAAGCAACTGCAATTAACAAAGGTACGATTATCAATAAAACTTGACAAATTAAGTTCAAAATATATAAAAAATTTGCCATAAAATTAAGCCTTTTTAAAATTTAGAAAATTACTATTAAAAACAGAAGTACAACGTGCCATAATATGTGAAGCACGTGTAACAACATCTGTCATATAAAAATTATTTAATAAAGGTTTAAATAAATTAGTAGACATATGTCCACTATTATGATAACAAACTAATTTAACATTGTTATCAATAATTTGACCTGTTAATTCCATAGCAGGCACTAATTCATATAAACGTTCACGAACACTTTTAATAGAATTATAAGGTAAAGTAATACCTAAAACTTCAGATAATGCACGTAAAATTAACCAATCAGCTTTAGCATTACCTAAACCTTTAACTACAGGATGTGCAAATTGAGGCCTACCTTCAGTATTCAAATATAAACCTTCGCTTTCTACAAATGAAAAACTTGGAAGAACTACATCTGCAAAACTAGCTCCTAAATCTCCATGATGCCCTTGATAAATAATAAAACAGTCAGGTGATGCTTCTTTAATAATTGTTTTAATATTTATTTCATCAGAACCTAATAAATATAAAATTTTAGCAGGTATTTCTTTATTTTTTAAAGAATTAAATGAAAAATGAGATGGTACATTCAAATCAAAAGAAGAACACCCAGAAGCTGTACTTTGTAAAACATTTAAACCATTCCAGTTATCTGAAATAATATTTGTATTTTTTATAATAGTTTGTAAAGAATTCCAAATAGCAGTACCTTCTGAACTACTTAATAAATCTGAATTAATAATAATTAAAGGTTTTTTAGCTGTATTTAAAACTTTACAAAAAAAATGATTACCTTTTGCAATATCTGCTAAAGTTTGAAATGAATTACCTAATGAAACAGTCTCAAAAGTTAAATCTACAGGAGCACCAATAGATCCAACAATAAATGATCCTTTTAAAAAACGTTTACGTAATCGTAAATTTAATAAAGGAGCCTCCTTACGAGGATTTGTACCAATTAATAAACAAGCATCAGCACTTTCAACTCCACTTAACGTTGTATTAAAAATATAATTCGAACGTAAATCTGTTAAATTATTAACAGTGCACTTATGTAAATCTTTATTAGCACTAAAACTAGTCAAAATACGACGACTACCTAATCTATTAAAAAATTCTTTAAAAACTAACAAACTTTCTGCAGAAACAAAGGGACCATGTATTCCTACAATTTCTGAAGAATCTATTGTTTTTATTTTTTGTTTAATAATATTAAAAGCTTCTAACCAAGTTGTAGGCTTTAAAATACTATCAGAATTTTCTCCAATAATATTACGAACCATAGGTACATTTAAACGCTGACGTTTAAAACCATCATAACTAAATCGCACTTTATCAGTAATCCATTCTTCATTAATAGATTCATTAACAGCTGGAACAACTCTTAAAATTTCATAACCACGCGTATCCATTTTAATATTACTACCAATAGAATCAAAAACATCAATTGTTTCTGTAGACTTTAATTCCCAAGAACGAGCTACAAAAGAATAAGGTTTAGAAGTTAAAGCCCCTACAGGACATAAATCAATAACATTACCAGAAAGCTCTGAATTAAAAACTTTTTGAACATAAGTACCAATTTCCATATTCATACCACGCCCTGAAGTCCCTAAATCAGCAATACCTGCTATTTCTTTACCAAATCTAACACAACGTGTACAATGAATACAACGTGTCATAATTGTTTTTACTAAAGGGCCTACATCCTTATCTTTAACAGCACGTTTTACTCCATTAAAACGACTACGATCACTACCGAATGACATAGCTTGATCTTGTAAATCACACTCACCTCCTTGATCACAAATAGGACAATCTAATGGATGATTAATTAATAATAACTCTAAAATACCTTCACGTGCTTTTTTAACTAAATTACTGTTTGTTTTAACATCCATACCTTCTGCTACAGGCATTGCACATGAAGCAACTAACTTAGGAGATTTAGCTACTTCTACTAAACACATTCTACAATTACCTGCAATAGATAAACGCTCGTGATAACAAAAACGAGGAACAACCACATTAGCTGTTTCACAAGCTTGTAATACAGTAGTACCTTTAGGTACACTTACTTGTTTACCATCAATTGTAACATTAATATTTTGTAATAACATTTTTTTAAACCTAAAACAATTAAACTCTATTATAGTATTCAATAACCAAATTTAGATCAGATAATATATCTACAAAAAGATTATCTATTTTTGGATACCCTACAACTACTAAAGACAAAAATTTATAGTTAACTATAATATATGTAGGATAATAACATGTTAATTTATCTTTTAAATTAACAAAATGTTTTTCTAAATTTTTAAATGGATTCTCTACTAAAAAAGTTTTATTAAAATTATTAAAAATTTTTAATGAGCTACTTTTCCAATATTTTTTATCAATTTGAACAATATCACTCAAATTTAAAATAAAACCTGGTGATGTTACTTTAGTACCATTAACTAAAATACAACCATGGTTTATCATTTGACGAGCTTCAAAAACACTTTTAACAAATTTAGCTCTGTATAACACCAAATCTAAACGACGTTCTAACAATGAAATAAAATCCGCAGAAACAGTTGAACTTTTATTAAATGATTTTAAATAAATATTACCTAAACGAATATCTACATTTTTAGTTAAAAAAAAAAGCTGTGTTTTACGGGAAGCTTTACTGTAACGTTGTGATTGACTTAAAAAACTTTTAAATTGATTTTCTAACAAATTACCGTAAAAATATCGTAAAAATTGCTTTGCTAATAAGCGCTTACCAAATAAAGAAAGTTTGTTTTTTACTGATTTTTCATGTAAACGTTTAAACAACTTTTTACGTCCTACTAATATTTTAGTCATATATAAAATTCTTAAACCATAATTCAATAAAATATTTACTCGCTATCGGACTTGAACCGATAATCTTTAACAAGAAACAGATTTTAAGTCTATCGTGTTTACCTATTTCACCAAGCGAGTATAAATAATTACGGGTAATGGGACTCGAACCCATGTCTCCTGCTTGGAAGGCAGACAATCTAACCACTGATATATACCCGTAAAACAATTTCAAAGATAATCTATAAGCCAAATATAGTCCCTTGCAATTTCATTGCAAGTGGGTGTTAATTATTCTGAAGAATTTTATTATACAATAATATGATCCTGATAGCAATACACAAATCGTTTTTTTTCTTTAAAGGGGTTTCTATATAATATATAATTAATTTAATATATTAAAAAATAATTTATAAGTTATTTTTTATTTCAAACAACCTTACTAAAACACTTTCCTTCAAATTATTTTGACTAAATATTTTTTAGCAATTTTAATAAAAAGTTTGGACTTTCCCCAATAAAACAAATAAATTAATTAATCTGTTTTAGAGTAAACACCTGATTACCTTTAAAAAAACACGCGTTATAGGTAGTAGGAATCGAACCTACACTTTTTGGTTAGAAGCCAAACGCTCGTCCATCGAACTGTACCTACAAAATAAATCGGGACGGCGTGATTTGAACACGCGGCCCCCTGTTCCCAAAACAGATGCGCTACCAGACTACGCCACGTCCCGTTAAATATTTTTAGAGATATAGTTTAAAATCTACTATATACCCTAGTAATAAAACTCAAAAATTATTAAACATTATTAGATTTAGGAACAGATAATAACATTTTTTCAAAAAAACCTAAAAATGGAATAATTAATAAAAAATAAACAAAATAATATAAAGTAGCTAGTTGCCCAATTTCTAAATAAGGAGTTTCTGGAGCTTCACCACCAATCCAACCTAAAATGAAACAATCAACTACAAGTAGCCAAAAAAATTTACGGTGAATAGGACGAAAAGCAGAACTACGGATCTCAGATGTATTTAACCAAGGTAATAAAAATAACACAACTAAAGAACCAAACATAGCAATAACACCACCTAATTTATCAGGAATTGAACGTAAAATAGCATAATAAGGTAAAAAATACCATTCAGGTACAATATGCGCAGGTGTTACCATTGGATTTGCTTCAATATAATTATCAGGATGACCTAAATAATTTGGATAAAAAAATACAAAAATTGAATAAATAAACCCAAAAAAAACCCAACCTAAAACATCTTTCACCCATAAATATGGATAAAAACCAATTTTATCAACACTACCATTAACACCTAAAGGATTATTTGAACCTTCAATATGTAATACTGCAATATGTACAACTGCAACTGCTGCAATTGCAAAAGGTAATAAATAATGTAAACTAAAAAAACGATTTAAAGTAGCATTATCAACTGAAAAACCTCCCCAAAGTAAAGTAACAATACTTTCACCTACGTAAGGAAAAGCAGAAAATAAATTAGTAATTACAGTAGCAGCCCAAAAACTCATTTGACCCCAAGGTAATACATACCCCATAAATGCAGTAGCCATCATTAAAATAATAATAACAACACCTAAACACCAAGTCATTGCACGTGGAAAAGCATAACTACCGTAGTATAAACCGCGAAACATATGAATATAAACAGCTAAAAAAAAGAAAGAAGCTCCATTTGCATGTAAATAACGTAATAACCAACCACCATTTACATCACGCATAATATGCTCTACACTAAAAAATGCTAAATCAATATGTGGTGTATAATGCATAGCAAGAAAAATACCTGTAACAAGCTGTACAACTAAAAAAATACCTGCTAAAGAACCATAACCCCACCAATAACTAATATTTACAGGAGTAGGATAATCAATTAAATGATTATTTAATACTGAAAAAATTGGTTTTTTTAATAAACGATTATTAACATTATTAGCAACATAAGTATTGCTTAAAGTTTCTTCACTAAAAGATGCAGAAGAAGACACTAACGTATTATTTAAACTACCAACAAATTTCATAATTGAAACATTTAAAAATTAAAAAAAGATTGTACCTGCTAATTTAAAATTTAAAAATTAAAACAGGTACAATTTTAAAATAAACAAAAATTATTTAGAATGCACAGGAGCATCAATTAATTGAGGAAGCTCTTCAAATGTATGGAATGCAGGTGGTGTTTCTACTACCCACTCTAAACTTCCTGTAGGATTAGCAACTAACCCTGCAGAACCTTCAGGTGCCCATGGATTATTAGCTGTGCAACGGTTTTTTTCATTTGTTAAAGTAACAAATAACACATAAAAAAAGAATAATAAAGAAACTACATTAATAGTACTACCAATTGAAGCAACAAAATTCCAACCAGCATAAGCATCTGGATAGTCAGGGATACGACGAGGCATTCCAGCTAAACCTAAGAAATGCATAGGGAAGAATGTAACATTTACTCCAATAAATGTTAACCAAAAATGAATTTTTACTAAATGATCAGGTGCAATATACCCAGATAATTTTGGTAACCAAAAATAAAAAGCACCAAAAATAGCAAATACAGCTCCCATAGATAAAACATAATGGAAATGAGCTACAACATAATATGTATCATGTAAAGCAATATCTAAACCACCATTAGCAAGTGCAATACCTGTTAAACCACCAATAGTAAATAAGAATACAAATCCAATAGCCCAAACCATAGGTCCACGTAAATCTAAAGAACCACCCCACATAGTAGCAATCCAACTAAATACTTTAATACCTGTAGGTACTCCAATAATAATTGTAGCAGCTGTAAAATATGCACGTGTATCAACATCTAAACCAACAGTATACATATGGTGAGCCCATACAATATATCCTAAAATACCAATAGAAATCATAGCATATACCATACCTAAATATCCAAAAACAGGTTTACGTGAGAATGTAGAAATAACATGACTCATAGCACCAAATGCAGGTAAAATAATTACATACACTTCAGGGTGTCCAAAAAACCAAAATAAATGTTGATATAAAACAGGATCACCACCACCAGCTGGATCATAGAATGTTGTATTAAAATTACGGTCTGTTAATAACATAGTAATAGCACCTGCAAATACAGGTAATGATGTTACTAATAAAAATGCTGTAACTAAAATTGACCATACAAATAAAGGAATTTTATGCATACTAATACCAGGAGCACGCATCGCAAAAATAGTACTAATAAAATTAATAGAACCTAAAATAGAAGATACACCTGCTAAATGTAGACTAAAAATAGCTAAATCTACAGAAGGTCCAGGATGTCCTACTTGACCTGATAAAGGCGGATAAGCTGTCCAACCAGTACCTACACCTACTTCTACTAAAGCAGAAGCTACTAATAAAATAAAAGAAGGTGGTAAAAACCAAAAACTAATATTATTTAGTCGAGGATAAGCCATATCTGGAGCACCAATCATAATAGGCACAAAAAAATTACCTAAACCACCATATAATGCAGGCATTACTACAAAAAATAACATTAAAAGTCCATGAGCAGTAATTAAAACATTATATACTTGGTGATTACCTGCTAATACTTGATTACCAGGTGCAGATAATTCTAAACGAATAATAAAAGACATTGCAGTAGCTACTACTCCTGAAAAAATAGATAAAAGGATGTAAAGAGTACCGATATCTTTGTGATTTGTTGAAAAAAACCAACGAATTAAATTAGATTTTGTCATTATATGAAACCTTTCTTAACATTAAAAACTTTTTTTTAAATTATTCCCATTCTAAAGCACCTTTTTTCCACTCGTAAACAAACCCTATCGTTAAAATAATAAGGAAAATAAACATAGTCCAAAAACCTAATAAAGGTATTTGACTTAATGTAACAGCCCACGGAAATAAAAAAGTAACTTCTAAATCAAAAATAATGAATAAAATAGCTACTAAATAAAAACGAACATCAAAAGTATTACGAGCGTCATCAAACGGATCAAACCCACACTCGTATGCTGAAACTTTTTCAGAATCTGAACGTTGTACAGCTAATAAATATGAAAAACCTATAATAACTAAGGTTAATAATAAACTAACAATTATATAGACAAGTACAGAAAAATATTCTAAAAAAAATAACTTCATAGTAAATAGATTAAAAAGGATTATAAGATACCTTTTTATAAAAAAGGCTCCGAGAGAGACGGGACTTGAACCCGCGACCATTGGCGCGACAGACCAATACTCTACCAACTAAGCTACTCCCCCTAAAGACTCATACTATGCTATTTATTAAAAATTTAAAAAGTTTTATGAATTTTTTCAATTGTTTATATAATAATTAATAATTATGTAATATAAATTAAAGGGCCTATAGTTTAATCGGTCAGAACAAACCGCTCATAACGGTTGTGTTGTAGGTTCAAGTCCTGCTAGGCCTAATTTAATATTATGTATGTATATATAATGAACATTAATTTAAAAAATAATTCAAAACGTTTTAAAACACTTTATACAAAAACAAAGTTAAATGAAAATAAAATAACTTCATTAATATTGGAAGGAAAAATTTTTAATATTAAAAATACATTAACAACAATTAATGTAGGTCAAAAATCTAATATTAAAATTTTTTTAAAAGAAATTAAACCTTTTTTATTAAACTATAAAAATGAACCTATTAATATAAAAAAAAATCTTAAATTTTATAAAGATAAAAAAGAAACTTTAGTATCAAACCCTAAAATAAGTTTACAAAAAGCACATTCATTAATAAAAACCGATTTATTATGGAATTATATAAATTTTCAAAAAAAAAATAAAAAAAGAAAAAAAAATTATATAGCTGGACGTATATTAGATGAAATTAAAGGAGGATATACAGTAGGTATTGCAGGATTTAAAGCATTTTTACCAAATAGCCATATTAAAAAAAAAAAAATTAAAAAATTTAATAATAAAAAAATTCTAACTACAAAAAATAACACAGCAAATTTAACTTTAAATAAACTACGTTTATTTAAAATAATTAAAATGAATAATTTAAAAAAAAATATGGTTGTAACACCTAGAATTAAAAAAAAAAAAAACTTTTTCAACAAAAAAAAAAATGAATTTACAAACATTAAAAAAGATACATTATACAAATAAAATTGAACAAATTATAAACCAAAATGAATTAGTTTTATTTTGCCACTATAACAATATTAAACAAATCACAATTTTTAAAAAAGAAATTAAGAAATTTTTAGAAAAAAATCCAAAAGAAAATATTGAAATAAAATTAATTAAAAATAAAATAACAACTAAAAAATTATTAACAACAAAATGGAAACAACTGGCTAATTTATTAACAGGTCCTACATTAATTATTTATTCAAATAATCCTACAATAACATATTCATTTATAGAAAATTATAAAAAATTAAAAAAAAATAATAAAAAAAGTTTTACAATATTAGCCGCTAAATTAAAAAATGGATTAATTACTGCTACTCAATTTAAAATTTTTTCAAAAATCAATTGCAAAGAACAAACATATCAAAATTTTGTATCAATTTTAACACCTTATATATTTAATAATACAATAAACCAAGCTCAAACAAAATTTACACAAATAAGTACAAGTATAGCTAACAATTTACAACAATTAAGTGTAAATATAAAAAATTAATACACATTGAAGATACACAAAAACAAAATTCTCAATGTTAATAAATAAAATGAAAAAAAAAAAGAGCATTTAACGGATGCCTTGGCATTAAGTGAAAAAGGACGGAAAATTTTTCGAAAACCATGTTTAGTTGTAACGTAAAAACATGGGTATCCTATGGGAAAACCTACCAAAAATTGGAATTTTTAACCTAGTGAACTGAAACATCTAAGTAACTAGAGGAAAGGAAATCAACCGAGACTCCGTAAGTAGTGGCGAGCGAACGCGGACAAGGCCTATTTAAATAATGTTTAAATAATAAAAAAAAACGATCTGAAATGTTGTGCCATAGAAGGTAAAGAAGCCCTGTATTTTTATTATCTTTGAAAATATCATTATTTAAAATTGAGTAAAACGGGACACGTGAAATCTTGTTTGAAAATAGGGGGACCACCCTCTAAGCCTAAGTACACCTTAATGACCGATAGTGTAAAGTACCGTGAGGGAAATTTGGGCAGTATTTCCTTGAAAAAGGAACTGGAAATTTGAAATTGAATGCTTACAAGCAGTTGGAGTTTTTATAATTTTTATAAAAAATGACAGCGTACCTTTTGCATAATGGGTCAGCGAGTGAATTAATAAAGCAAGCCGAAATTAAAAAATTGAGGCGTAGCGAAAGCGAGTTTGAATAGAGCGTTTATATAGTTATATTAATTCTACCCGAAACCAAGTGATCTAACCATGAGCAGGTTAAAGATATGATAAAACATATTGGAGGACCGAACCCACGTATGTGGCAAAATACGGGGATGACTTGTGGTTAGGGGTGAAAGGCCAATCAAACTTGGAAATAGCTGGTTTTCTGCGAAATCTATTGAAGTAGAGTACTATAAAATAATTATAAGGGGTAGAGCACTCTATGGAAAATTGCTTGCATTTTGTGGGTAATGACCAAAGAAACTCCGAATACTTATAAAAAATATTATAGCAAACAGACTTTGGGTGCTAAGATCCAAAGTCAAGAGGGAAACAGCCCAGACCATCAGTTAAGGTCCCTAAGTAATAACTAAGTGGGAAAGGAAGTAATAAAGTGAAAACAGCTAGCAGGTAGGCTTGGAAGCAGCCATCCTTTAAAGAAAGCGTAATAGCTCACTGGTCGATATGCTTTATTGCGCCGAAAATGTAACGGGGCTCAAAGTTTTATAAGAATTCAAAAAAATTTGAATTCTTATAAAATCAAGTTATTCACCGAAACTATGGGATACTTTATACAAAGTATCGGTAGCAGAACGTTTTGTAAATCAATGAAGTATTTTTGTGAAAAAATATGGAGATATCAAAAATGAGAATGCTGACATGAGTAATATAATGTGGTGTGAAAAAAAACCACACGCCGAAAGCCGAAGGTAAACTGAAAAGTCGGCCCCTAAATAATAAGCGAAAGCTGCATATGATGGGAATCAGTTAAATACTGAACTAGTTATAAGTGACAAAGGGTTTTGTGTAATACACAAACAAAAAAAGGCCTCTAAAACAATTGGATGTTTTAACTATTTTGCCCTTTCAGGAAAAAACTTTAACAAAAAACCGTACCAATACCGACACAGGCAGGCTAGTAGAGAATACTAAGGCGGTTGAGAGAACTATATTGAAGGAACTCGGCAAATTAACCTTGTAACTTCGGGATAAAAGGTGCCAGCTTATAGGTAAAGTTGGCGGCACGAATAGGGGGTAACGACTGTTTACTAAAAACACAGGACTCTGCTAAATCGTAAGATGATGTATAGGGTCTGACACCTGCCCGGTGCTGGTAAGTGAATAGGAGGAGTTAATAGCTCTGAATTTAAGCTCCAGTAAACGGCGGCCGTAACTCTAACGGTCCAAAGGTAGCGAAATTCCTTGTCGGGTAATTTCCGACCCGCATGAATGGTGTAACGATTTCCCCACTGTCTCCAGTATAGACTCAATGAAATTGAATTGTCCGTGAAGATGCGGACTACCAGCAGCTAGACGGAAAGACCCCGTGCACCTTTACTACATCTTTACATTGTCTAACGGATTTTCATGTATAGAATAGGTGGGAGCTTATGATGCCTTAGCGCAAGCTAACTGCGGAGGCTTCCTTGAAATACCACCCTTGAAATCTTTTCGGACTAAGTTTATGTATAAAATATAAACAACAGTGTATGGTTGGTAGTTTGACTGGGGCGGTCGCCTCCCAAATAGTAACGGAGGCGTACGAAGGTAGGCTCAAGTTTGATGGAAATAAACTTTAGAGTGCAATGGCATAAGCCTGCTTAACTGTAAGACAAACAAGTCGAACAGAAACGAAAGTTGGTCATAGTGATCCGGTGGTCCCTGTGTGGAAAGGCCATCGCTCAACGGATAAAAGGTACGCCGGGGATAACAGGCTAATGACTCCCAAGAGCTCCTATCGACGGAGTTGTTTGGCACCTCGATGTCGGCTCATCACATCCTGGAGCTGCAGAAGGTTCCAAGGGTTCGGCTGTTCGCCGATGAAAGTGGTACGTGAGCTGGGTTTAGAACGTCGTGAGACAGTTCGGTCCCTATCTACTGTTGGTGTAAAAGAATTGAAAGGAACTACTCTTTGTACGAGAGGACCAGAGTAGATTGACCAATGGTGTATCGGTTGTCATGCCAATGGCATCGCCGAGTAGCTAAGTCAGTACAGTATAACTGCTGAAAGCATATAAGTAGGAAGACAACCTTAAAACTAATTCTTTAATTGAGTCGTGCAAGACTAGCACGTTGATAGGCTAGAAGTAAAAGCATGGTAACATGTTTAACCTTTTTTAAGTAGCTGACTAGTACTAATACTCAAAATTTTCATTTTATTAAAAAAAATTTTTAAATATTTTTTAAATATTAAATAAATATAATTTATAAATTATAATTCATAAAAACATATGAGTTTGATCCTGGCTCAGAATAAACGCTAGCGATATGCTTTATACATGCAAGTCGAACGCTTAATTTATTAATTAAGAGTGGCACACGGGTGAGTAATATGTAGGAATTTGCCAAACAGACTGGGATAAAATACCGGATATTTACAAAGATTTAATCGCTGTTTGATAAGCCTACACAGTATTAGGTAGTTGGTAAAGTAATAGCTTACCAAGCCCATGATACTTAGCTGGTTTGAGAAGATGATCAGCCACACTGGGACTGAGATAAGGCCCAGACTTCTACGGGAGGCAGCAGTAAGGAATATTGGACAATGGGCGAAAGCCTGATCCAGCAATATCGCGTGAGTGATGAAGGCTATTTTTGGTCGTAAAACTCTTTCACTAGGGAAGATAATGACGGTACCTAGAAAAGAAGCCCCGGCAAACTCCGTGCCAGCAGCCGCGGTAAGACGGGGGGGGCTAGTGTTATTCGGAATGATTGGGCGTAAAGGGCGCGTAGGCGGTTTATTAGGTTAATAGTGAAAGCCCAAAGCTTAACTTTGGAAGTGCTATTAAAACCCATAGACTAGAGTATGGTAGAAGAAAGTGGAATTTCCAGTGGAGAGGTAGAATTCGATGATATTGGAAGGAACACCAGAGGCGAAGGCGACTTTCTAGGCCATTACTGACGCTGAGGCGCGAAAGCATGGGGAGCAAACAGGATTAGATACCCTGGTAGTCCATGCCGTAAACGATGAGTGTTCGCCCTTGGAATTATTTTCAGGGACTAAGCTAACGCGTAAAACACTCCGCCTGGGGAGTACGGCCGCAAGGCTAAAACTCAAAGGAATTGACGGGGGCCCGCACAAACAGTGGAGCATGTGGTTTAATTCGATACAACGCGCAGAACCTTACCAGCTCTTGACATATAAAGTATGCTTTTTTAGAGATAAATAAGATGTAACCTTTATACAGGTGTTGCATGGCTGTCGTCAGCTCGTGTCGTGAGATGTTGGGTTAAGTCCTTTAACGAGCGCAACCCCCATTTTTAGTTTTGTATTAAAACTTCTAAAAATACCGCCCGTGATATACGGGAGGAAGGAGGGGATGACGTCAAGTCCTCATGGCCCTTAAGAGCTGGGCTACACACGTGCTACAATGGTAGAAACAATAGGAAGCAATAGTGCAAGCTGGAGCAAATCCTTTAAACCCTACCTAAGTTCAGATTGTTCTCTGCAACTCGAGAACATGAAGCAGGAATTGTTAGTAATCGTGGAACAGCATGCCACGGTGAATAAGTACACGGGCCTTGTACATACCGCCCGTCACACCATGGAAATTAATTTTATTTGAAGTAGAATTGTTAACCTTTTAGGAGACAACCTATCAAGGTCGAATTAGTAACTGGGGTGAAGTCGTAACAAGGTAGCCGTAGGGGAACCTGCGGCTGGAAAGTTTCCTTTTTTTTTTTAAATAAGGTATTGTTTTATTAATATTAAAAGCATTATTGGATCAACCGGAACCCATTTCGAACTCAAGTGTTAAACAATTTTGCGCCAAAGTTACTGCTTAACAGTGGGAAATATGGTTAAAATAATTTAACAATACCTTACTTTTTAATAATGTAAAAGACTAAAATAGTGGAAGAGGGACTTGAACCCCCGACATATGGATTATGATTCCATTGTTCTAACCAACTGAACTACTCCACCTTAATATACTTATAAAATATATTATTAAATAAAAAATTAATGGGTTATAACGGACTTGAACCGCTGACATTCTCGGTGTAAACGAACTGCTCTACCAACTGAGCTAATAACCCTTTAAATATAATACTAAAAAGTAAATAAAAACTTCTTTTACTTTTAGTATAAACATTTACTATTTACATTTGTTTTATAAAAACGGTACTGCTTTTGTTAATTTATTCCACTCATCATTAAATTCAAAAGCACGGTTTTCTTGTGCAAACTCTACAGGTTCACAAACCACACGTTTTTGTGAATCATCATAACGTACTTCTACAAAACCACTAACAGGAAAATCTTTACGTAAAGGATGACCTTCAAAACCATAATCAGTTAAAATACGGCGTAAATCTGGATGACCTACAAAAAATACACCAAACATATCCCAAACTTCACGTTCATACCAATCAGCACCTTTAAAAACAGATACACTAGAAGGTACTGGAGTAGCTTCATCAACAGAAACTACCACACGAATACGAGCATTGTATTTCAACGCTAATAAATTATAAACAACTTCAAAACGTTTACTACGTTCTGGAAAATCTACACCACATAAATCAACCAATGATTCATATTGGCAATTATAATGATCACGTAAAAATAATAAAATATTTTGAATATATTCAGGTTTTGTTTCAATTACTAATTCATCTTGAAAACTAACGTTATTATAAGCTTTTGAATTAATATATTTTAAAGAATCCGAAGGAATCTGATTCGAATAATGAACAATTTTAGCTGCAACAATATATTTTGGCAACATTTTCACTAATGTTTTTAAAAAAACTAAATTCATATTAAATCCATTTTTTTTTTAACAATAAAAAATAAAAAAATCTTTATTGTTATTTTTTATACGTTAATAAAACGCCTTTACTACGTCTAATTTTTTTTTGTAATTGAAGAATACCATAAACAAGAGCTTCAGCTGTTGGCGGACAACCTGGTACATAAACATCCACAGGTACTACACGATCACACCCACGTACTACAGAATATGAGTAATGGTAATAACCACCACCATTAGCACAACTACCCATTGATAATACCCAACGAGGTTCCGACATTTGATCATAAACTTTACGTAAAGCTGGAGCCATTTTGTTTGTTAAAGTACCAGCTACCAACATTACATCAGATTGACGAGGAGTTGCTCTAAAAACAACACCAAAACGATCAAAATCAAAACGACTTGTTGTAGCATGCATCATTTCAACAGCACAACAAGCTAAACCAAAAGTCATAGGCCATAATGAACCTTTACGTGCCCAATTTACTAAATCATCAATTTTTGAGACAATATATTCTGTTTTTAACGACATAATAAAAAACCTTTAATAATTCTTTGCTGAAAACAGTTTAAACAAGAGAGGCAGGACTTGAACCCACAACAAATGGCTTTGGAGACCATTGTTCTACCAATTGAACTACCCTCCCAAAATTGATTTAGATTTCTTAACATAAAGTTATTAAAATATCAAAATCATAATGAAAAAAATATTGTTCCAATAAAATAGCTGTAGAAATATCAAAATTATTTTCAATATTAAAAGCATAACATAATGTATATGATTCTAATAATCCTGAATTAAATGAAAAATCGTTTAATAAATTAAACAAACAAGAATTATACACAGCTGTGCTATTAATAGATACTTTATTAAAACTATAATCCATATTAGAATAAAAACGTTGAATATCAAAAATATATAACGTTTTCATAAATAAACTATTTAAAAAATGCAAAAAAAAAGATAATAAAAAAATATAACTAACCTTCATTTTTAACTAAACCATTAATTGCCCCTTACGGGATTTGAACCCGTGTTAACGCCATGAAAAAGCGCGGTCCTAGGCCACTAGACGAAAGGGACGTTTTAAATATATTTAAAAATATAATAAATAAAAATTTTAATATATTAAGAAATATATTTAATAATTTTTAAAAGTTTTAAATACATTAAAAAACTTGAAATAACTAATAAAAAACCACCAAACCATATAAATGATAAAAAAGGTTTTATACTAATTTGAACAAACCAACCTAAATTATAAGAACCTTCTCCTAATATAACTACAATATCATAAAAATTATTAGTATAAATAGAACTTTTTGTACTAAAAAATTCATTAATATAATAAAAACGTCTTTCTGGAAATAAAATTCCTTTAACATTGTCTAAATAATTATCACTAATATTTGATTGAGATGTAATTAAAAAATCACCAAAAACAGAATGGTAACTTAAATTTTCTAATTGGTTTAAATTTCTAAAAACACATACTAAACCATTATTAAAAACTTGTATATCTCCAGGAACCATTACACCAGTTTGTTCTAAAAAAAAATATGAAGAAGAAGTAGCACCTATAACAAATAAATAAATACTAAAATGACTTAAAACACTTATATAATTTTTAACAGTATAAATAATATTATTATAAAACAAATAAAGAATACCAAAAATACTTAATAAAATAAAAAACCAAGGTAATATTTCTTCCATAGAAATAACAGAACCATATTTATAAAAAAATAAAAAAATAATTAAAAGACTAGTAACAAAACTAAATAAAAAAGAAGGTTTTAAAAAATTATAAATAAATATTTTTTTTTTTAATGTTTTAAAATTAAAACTTAAAACCATTAATAAAAAAAAAGGAAAAAATAAAGGTACTAATAATTCATTAAAAAAAGAAGGACCAAAAGAACGTTCTTGTAAATTTAAAATTTTTAAAAATAGTGGCAACAATGTAATTAATAAAATAACAATACAAAAAACAATTAAAAATAAATTATTTAACAATATGACATCTTTTGTAATATTTTTATTAAAAAATACTTTGTAGATTACAATTTCATCACTTTTTTTTAAAAAAATATTAACAATTCCATATAAAAAAACAAAAAATAAAATAATAACAAAAGTTAATAACCAATAACCACGACTTTGATCACTCGCAAAAGAATGTACTGATTCTAAAAACCCTGAACGAACTATAAATAAACCAATAACAGTTAATAAAAAACTAAACAAACTTAAAAAAATTACCCAATTTTTTATACTCACATCAGCTAAGTTTAATAAAAAAATATGAATAAGTCCTAAACCGATTAACCAAGGTAATAAAGAAGCATTTTCAACAGGATCCCAAAACCACCAACCACCCCAACCAAGTTCATAGTAAGACCACCAACTACCTAATAAAATACCAAATGTTAAAAAAGACCAACAAAAACTTAAAAAAAATTGAATGTATAAATAAATTAATCTTAAATTACTTTTATAATAATAATCTATTTTAAATTTATATAATCCAACAATATTATAAATAAAATTAACTTTATTTAATTTTATTAGTATAAATCCTAAAGAAAAAATTACAGAAAAACCTACGTACCCTATATATAAACAAGGAGGATGAATACTTAAAACAATATCTTGCAAAATAGGATTTAAAGGAAAACCATCTATATGTTGAAAATAAGTAATTAAAAAAGGATTAGATGTAAAAAAAGAATAACAAAAAAAAAAAAACAGAAAATATAATTGAATTTGTAATGTTTGTTTTAAAATATTTAAATCTATTTTTTTTAAGAAATATTCTAACATAAAACTATAACTTGTTAAAACTGTACACCACAAAAGAAAAGAACCTTCATGATTACCCCAAGTACCACTTATTTTATATAACAAAGGTTCTTTTGAATTCGAATATTCTATTACATTTAATACAGATATATCTGTATTAATATTTAATAAAATTAAAATCAAAAAACTGAATACAGTAAAAATATGAATATATTTTATTGTTTTTGTTTCATTCAATAAATTAATTATTGAATGAAAAATACTTATTAATAAGCTTAAATTTCCAATTAAAACTAACATTTTTTAAATAAAAAATAAAAATATATAGTATAATATTATATAAGCATTGCTTATATAATAACATGCTATATATTATATAGCATGTAATAATATATTATTATATATAATAATATATTATTTAATAATATTTCAAATTAAAATATTATTAAAATTTTTCTAATAAAAATTTTTCATATTGTGCTATTTTAATTTGTTTTAATTTATGTTTAATAATTAATATACGTAAATTTATTACCAGTAAATATATTGAAAATAACATAAAACTAATGGTAATAAAAATTAAAGGTAAAAGCATTGATTCATGTATAGTTGTATTAAATTTTGTAATACTTGCAGGTTGGTGTAATGTATTCCACCATTCTACAGAAAATTTAATTATAGGTATATTTATAAAACCAACAATAGCTAAAATAGAACTTATTTGAGATCCTTTAGCTACATCTTTATAAATATTACGTAAAATAATATATCCTAAATAAATAAAAGAAAGTACTAAAACTGAAGTTAAACGTGCATCCCATACCCAAAAAGTACCCCACATGGGAGTACCCCATAAAGAACCAGAAATTAATGTTAAAATAGTAAAAATGAAACCAATATTAGCAAAGGCTTGATTTAAAAGATCTAAAAAGGGGTGTTTTTTAATTAAATATAATATACTAAAAAAAGTCAAACCAATATACATCCAAATACAAATCCAAGCAGAAGGTACATGAACATATATTATTTTATAATTTTCACCTTGTTGAGAATCCATAGGTGCTAAAAAAATGCTTGAGCAAAATCCTACAATTAAAAAAATAATTATAATATAAAATAACCAAAAATTTAATTGTTTAGATAATTTAATAAAAGAAGAAGGTTTTGATAAATCGTAAAAATTATTCATTTTTGATCTTTTAGTTTTTATTTTTTAATTTACAAAATAATGTAATATATATGATGAAAGCCATGGACTTATTATAAAAATTAATAAAAAAAATCCTTGTAAAAAAATATATTCTGGTTTTACTGCAAGCTCAAAAATAGAACTATATTCTATAAAAGTAAATTCTAATAAAATTGAATTCATAGAACTAATACCAAAAATTAAAACAGGAATATATAAAGGAATTAAAATTAATAATAATAAAATACCACGCTGTTTTAAACCTACTGTTAAAACACTGCCAATTGTTCCTAAAAAACTTAAAATAAGTGAACCAAATAAAAAAATTAAAGTTATTTGAATGACTAAAGGATTTACTAAAAATTTAAGTGAGAAAACTTTAAAATAAGGGTTTCCTAAAAAAAGAGATAAAAAGGGCCATAAAATTGTTAAAGGTAATCCACATATAAACCAATGACTCAGTGTTTTTGATAAAACAACTAATTCAAAACGTAAAGGACTTAAAAAAAATAACTCTAAACTACCATTTTGTTTATCCGATTTAAACATATTTTCTAAAGATAACATAGATGTAAAAAGTAAACCCACCCATAAAATACTAAAACCAAAACGCCATAAAATTATTAAATCAGGCCCAATACAAATAGAAAAAATAAAAACAATTAAAAAAAAAAAAAAAGTACTTATTAACAAAGTACTGTTTAAAATACTGGTTAAAAAAAGATCTTGCCTAAAAATATAAAAAAATTTTTTCATTTTATATTTAATTTTACAATTTATATTAATTAGAATATTTATACACTATAAGCGTAAAGAGGTTGCTTGTTCAATATGAAGGTTCATATGAGTAGAAATTATAGCTAAACCGCCTGAATTTCTATGTTCTTGAATAGTTTTTGAAAAAGTTTTTAAAAAATTAATATCTAAAGCAGCAGTTGGTTCATCTAATAACCAAATTGGATTTGAAATAGTAAATAATCGGCTTAAAGAAAGACGTCTACGTTGCCCCATAGATAAAATATTACCATTCATAAATTTTAATTTATTAATTTTTAAAAATTGTAAAACTTTTAATATTGTTAAATATTTTATATATTTTAGTTTATAAATTTCAAGCCAAAAAATTAGATTTTTTAAAATTGATACTGATGTTTTAATAGGGTCTATATGATTAATATAGTGTAACTCTGAATTTTTTTTATCTAAATTTGATTTAACATTTTTAAAATTATTTGTTACATAGCTGATATAACCAAAAGTTGGTTGTATAAAACCTGTTAAAATACGTAATAAACTTGATTTACCACTTCCATTTAATCCTTGTAATAATATTAAACTACCATTAGATATTGTTAAATTTATATTTTTAAATATGAATTTATTACTTAACAATAATGTTATATTTTTACACTCTATTTTATAATATAATTGTATATTATTTTTTTCAAAATATTGTTTTAAAGGCCATTTAAATTTATTTTGGTCTGTATTATAATTAAAAAAATGCTTCATTTTTCTATGTATATATCTATAGTAGGCATATTAAACCATGCTTGGAAAGAATCGAACTCTCAACCTTCAGATTCGTAATCTGACGCTCTTCCAATTAAGCTACAAGCACTAAAATTAAAAATGGTTTTTTTCTCCATAAAAATCTTAGATAGCATATGAAATTTTCTTTATTTTAATTTTAATGTTAAGTGCTTTTAAGTAAACACTCTAATTTCAGTTAATTTTTTTAAAAATTTTAAAGAATAATTTTTAAAAGACTAAAAATTTCAATTAAAGGTTATGTAAAATGCCTCAATTAGACCAAGTCACTTTTAATTTACAAGTAATCTGGATGGCTTTTTATTTTATTGTCTTTTATTTTTTGACTGCTTATTTTTTAGTACCTCAAATTTCTAAAAGCTTAAAATTCCGTAAAAAGAACTTAAATATATCTAGTAATACAAATAATAATAATTTATTAGAAAATGATTCTTTAACAGTTAGTTATGATAATGTTTTTAAAAAAGCTTTAAATTCATCTTCTACATCAATTAATGAAACATTAAAATCAACACAAGAATGGCAAAATAATGTATTAAAAGATTTAAATAATAAAAATTTATTTAATGCAAATACAAATTATATTAAATTTATTCACCAAAAAGAATATAAAAAATATATTATTAGTGAATTATTAAAATAACATAATTAAAGGTTTATTATAAAATGAAAAATAAAAAACAAATTGTTAATAAAAATTATTTATTATTAATTGCTTTTTTAGTATTGATTGCTGTTACATCAAAAGAACTATTAATTTATAATGAAGAAACAATTATTGCAGTATGTTTTGGGTTATTTGTATATGTTTTAAATAAAAATTTAAAAAACATGGTAGCAAATGAATTACAAGACCGTGCAGATAAAATTCGTCATGATTTAGAATATTTTTCTAATGTACGTAAAGAAACATTAAATAATTTAATTGAATTCCATCAATTACGCCAAAATTTAACAACTGAAATTGATAATATTGCAAAATTTTCAGAAACAACTTTATTATCAATTCTTAAAAAACGTCAATTATCTTTAAAACATTTAATTAATTCTCAAATTAATACACGTTTAAATTTAATTAAAACAAATGAACTTCAATTGGCGCATGATACAAAAAATATTATTGTAAATGTTTTTGAAAATAAATTAATTGCTAAATCAAAAGCAGAAAATGCACCTTGGCGTGATTCTTTAAACTTATTAAAAACATTAACAACAAATAATAGTGAAGATATAAATAAAAAACGTAATAAAAAACGTTCTTAAATTTTCTAATTATTTTTGTTTTATAAAATAATAAAATAAAGGTTATTATATTATGGAAAATAAAATAATTTTAAATAAAACTAAAAAAAATACTGAATTAAAAAATTTTACAATGAACTTTGGGCCTCAACATCCAGCGGCCCATGGAGTTCTTCGTTTAATTTTAGAATTAAAAGGTGAAGTAATTGAACGTGCAGATCCTCATATTGGATTGTTACACCGAGGTACTGAAAAATTAATTGAACAAAAAACATATATTCAGGCTTTACCTTATTTCGATCGTTTAGATTATGTTTCAATGATGGCTCAAGAACAAGCTTATTCTTTAGCTGTTGAAAAATTATTAGGTTGTGATATTCCTTTACGTGCTAAATATATTCGAACAATGTTTGGAGAAATTACACGTATTTTAAACCATTTGTTAGCTGTAACTACTCATGGTATGGACGTTGGAGCTATGACACCTTTTTTTTGGGCTTTTGAAGAGCGTGAAAAATTAATGGAATTTTATGAACGTGTAAGTGGTGCTCGTATGCACGCTGCTTATGTACGACCTGGGGGTGTGTCTCAAGATTTACCTTTAGGTTTACTTGATGATATTTATAAATTTGCTGTTCAATTTAATAGCCGTTTAGATGAAATTGAAGAATTATTATCAACAAATCGTATATGGAAACAACGTTTAGTAGATATAGGTGTAATTACAGCTAAAGATGCATTAAATTGGGGGTTTAGTGGTGTTATGTTACGAGGATCAGGTATTGATTGGGATTTACGTAAAACTCAACCTTATGATGCTTATAGCGAAGTAGAGTTTGATGTACCTGTAGGACATAATGGTGATTGTTATGACCGTTATTTAATCCGTGTAGAAGAAATGCGTCAAAGTATTCGTATAATTTTTCAATGTTTAAATCAAATACCGGAAGGTGCTATTAAAACAGATGATCATAAAATTACACCACCTTCTCGTTCTCAAATGAAAAATTCAATGGAAGCTTTAATTCATCATTTTAAATTGTATAGCGAAGGATTTGTTGTACCTAAAGGATCTACTTATTCTTTTGTAGAAGCACCTAAAGGTGAATTTGCTGTTTATTTAGTTTCAGATGGTTCAAATAAACCGTATAGATGTAAAATTAAAGCACCAGGTTTTGCTCATTTACAAGGTCTTAATATCATGTCTAATGGTCATATGTTAGCAGATGTTGTAGCTATAATAGGTACACAAGATATTGTGTTTGGTGAAATTGATCGTTAATTTTATATATAAAATAAAGTATTATTTAAGTATTATTATAATATAAATAATACTTGTCCAGGTAGCTCAGGGGTAGAGCATAGGACTGAAAATCCTTGTGTCGGTGGTTCAAATCCGCCTCTGGACATTAATTTAATTAAAACGGGTATATAGCTCAACTGGCAGAGCACCCGGCTTTTAACCGGTTGGTTTTAGGTTCAAGTCCTAATATACCTAAAGTAATAAATGCATATTATATAAAAAATAAAATGACAAATTCATTATTATCTATTAAAAAAAGTCCATTAACTTTAACATTTACAGATGGCTCAACAACAACAGTAAATTTATCTAAATTAATTTTTAAAATGGGTAATGATTCTGTTCTTTTTTTAGATCAAGATATTTATAGCAATTCTATTTGGAACAATAAAATGATTGTTAAAAAAAATTTACAAAATAAACGTTTAAAAAAATTTAATTTTAATGAATTTATAAATTTAAAATAAATTTTTAAATAACTTTTATTTTTGGTGAATATAACTCAATAGGTTAGAGTGTCAGATTGTGAGTTTGAAAGTCACGGGTTCGAGTCCCGTTATTCACCTAATAATAAAATAATTTTTTAAAATTTTTATTAAAAAATTTGTTTTAAATATAGAATAATGAATTTACGATTAGATCAAAATTCACGAATTTTTTTTTTAACAGATATGTTTCGAGGACTTTTATTGACTTTACAATTTTTTTTTCGACCTAGTGTTACTATAAATTATCCTTTAGAAAAACAACATATAAGTCCACGATTCCGAGGTGAACATGCATTACGTCGCTATTTTACAGGTGAAGAACGTTGCATTGCTTGTAAATTATGTGAAGCTATTTGTCCTGCACAAGCTATTACAATTGAAACAGAACCTCGTGAATTATATAGCCGTCGAACTACACGTTATGATATTGATATGACAAAATGTATTTATTGCGGTTTTTGTCAAGAAGCATGTCCTGTAGATGCTATAGTTGAAGGGCCTAATTTCGAATTTACAACAGAAACTCACGAAGAACTTCTTTATAATAAAGAAAAATTATTAGCAAATGGTGATAAATGGGAAGTAGAAATTTCTCGTAATTTATTTATTGAGCAAAGTTACCGTTAAAATAAATTTTTTATTTAAAATGAATATTGAATTAGTTTTTTTTTATTTTTTTACAAGTTTAGCTATTATTTCAAGCATTCTTGTTATTACAGTACATAACCCTGTTAATTCTGTTTTATTTCTTATTTTTGTTTTTTTTAACAGTACTGCGATATTACTTTTATTACAAGCAGAATTTTTAGCTACAGTTTTTTTAATAGTTTATGTAGGAGCTATTGCAGTTTTATTTTTATTTATTGTAATGATGTTGAATATACAAAAAATTAAAGAAAAAAAACCCAATTTTAATTATTTTTTAATTGGTTTTTTAATTATTTTTAGTTTTTTATCTCAATTATTTGAAACATTTAATATAAATATTATTCCATTAGTATTAGATTCAAATAATTTTTATTTAAATAATAATTATATTGATTGGAGTTTATATTTAGTGCATACAACAAATTTGCATTTAATTGGACAAGTTTTATATACAAATTATTTTTATTTATTTTTAGTTGCTGGTTTAATTTTATTAGTTGCTATGATTGCAAGTATTGTTTTAACGGTTCATAAATCTAAAAATGTTAAACGTCAAAATATTGCAACACAAACTTTACGTAGTTTTGATAATGCGATTCGTTTAAAAACTTTAAAATAGTTTAAAATCAAAATATAAAGATAATTATTTTTATTTATTTATTAAATTTTTTTTAATGGTTTAAATGTTAATTAAAGTTAAATTAATATGAAAATAATTATTTTAATAATCTCTGGTAGCTCAATCGGTAGAGCGTATGGCTGTTAACCATAATGTTACTGGTTCAAATCCAGTCCAGGGAGCCTTTTATTTATAATTTATATAAAAGTGCTTTAAAGTAAAAAAAAAAATAACATATTTAAATATAATTATTTAAAAATAAATTTCTATAAATTATAATTATGAATCTTTTATCTAAATTTTTTGTTAAATGTGATGCACCGTCTGATTGGCAGCTTGGTCTACAAGATCCAGCAACACCTGTGATGGAAGGTTTACGTTCTTTCCATGATGATTTAGTTTTTGTTATGGTAATTGTAGCTGGTTTAGTAATAACATTATTAACAGTTGTATTGTTAAATTTTAATAAAAATAAAAATCCAGTACCATCACGTAATACACATAATGTACCTTTAGAGATTATTTGGACACTTACACCTTGTTTTATTTTAGCTTCTATTGTAGTGCCTTCTTTATCTTTATTATATGCTATTGAAGATACAGTAGATCCTAAAGTAACTGTTAAAGTAATTGGTAATCAATGGTATTGGACATATCATTATGTAGATTATGAATTTCCATTTCCAGATCCTGACTATATTGGATTATTAAAACATGATAGTTATATGATTCAAGAAGCAGATTTAAAACCAGGAGAATTACGTTTATTAGAAACAGATGATCCGTTAGTTTTACCTACTCATACACATATTCGTTTAATTATGACAGCTGAAGATGTAATTCATAGTTGGGCAGTACCTTCTTTTGGAGTAAAATTAGATTGTATTCCAGGTCGTATTAATGAAGTATCAATTTTTATTAAACGTCAAGGAGCTTTCTATGGGCAATGTAGTGAAATTTGTGGAGTAAATCATGGATTTATGCCTATTCATGTTGAAGCTATTTCTAAAGCTAATTATGATCAAATGATGGACCGTATGGGGTTATTAATGGAAAAAAAATTTATGGCTCAAAATCCTGAAAAATTTGGTTCTGGAGAATAATTTAATTATTAATTGATTATTCTTTTTAATTCACATAGGTTAATGTAAAATGTCTGTAGGCTTTTTTCAAATAATATTAATATTATTATTAATTCTTTTGTTATTTGGTGACATTCCAAAAATTTTAAAAAATGTTGCTTCAGGTATAACAACTTTTAAAACAATTGTTAATGAAGATAAAGACAAAAGTAATATTAATAAAAACTAAATTTCAATATTTAATAAAAGAGTTAAATAACTCTATATTATTATTAATTTTTTTATTAAATTTTCCTGTAATTTTTTGTACAGGTTTTTATATTCAATTTTGCTTAAAATTTTTAAGCTTTTGGATTTCTATTTTATCATATTTTGAAGGAATTTTTAAATAATGAAAAAATTATCAAAACAACAACACCCGTTTCACATGGTAGACCATAGTCCATGGCCTCTTTTAACTGCATTTGCTGCTTTTTCATTAGTATTTGGTTTAGTATTTTATATGCACAAATATGAAGGTGGTTTTTTTGCACTTATGTTAAGTTTAGGATCGTTACTTTTATGTATGGCTTTATGGTGGCGCGATGTTATCCGTGAAGCAACATTTAATGGAGATCATACAGTAAAAGTTCAAAAACATTTAGCTTTAGGTATGCTTTTATTTATTACATCTGAAGTTATGTTTTTCGTAGCTTTTTTTTGGGCATTCTTTCATATGAGTTTAGCTCCATCTATTGAAGTTGGAGGAGTATGGCCTCCTAAAGGTATTGAAGTATTAAATGCTTGGGAAGTTCCTTTATTAAATACTATTATCTTATTATCTTCAGGTGCTACTACTACTTGGGCACATGCTGCAATTTTAGCTAATAAAAAACAACAAGGAATTATTGCTTTAATTATTACTGTAGTTCTTGCAGCTATTTTTACAGCATTTCAAGGATATGAGTATATCCATGCTTCATTTACAATTGCTGATGGTATTTATGGTTCAACTTTTTATATGGCAACTGGTTTTCATGGTTTTCATGTAATTATTGGAACAATTTTTTTATCAGTATGTTTAGTACGTTTATTAAAAGATCATTTTACTGAAGATCATCATTTTGGATTTGAAGCTGCTGCTTGGTATTGGCATTTTGTAGATGTTGTTTGGTTATTTTTATTTGTATCTATTTATTATTGGGGAGGTGCTTAAATACTTTTACCTTTTAATATAATATTTAATAAAAATATTTATAAATACATTAGCTATTAAATAGCTAATATATTTATAAATGTATAACACTAATAAGGTTTTAATCATTCTAAAACCTTTATAATTTTTATTTAAATGCATTTAAAAATACTCGGTTAGCTTCAGCCATTTTATGTAAGTTTTGTATTTTTTTAACAGTATTACCTTCGTTTTTAGCTGCTAATATTAATTCATTACTTAAACGTATTTCAAATTTTTTTTTAATTGTTGTATTTATTTCTTTTAATAGAAATTTACATGCTAACATTTTTTGGCGTGATTGTTTTATTTCTGTTGGTATATTTTGTTTACTTCCACCAATTTGTTTTGAACGTATTTCAATTAAAGGTGTTATATTATCAAATGCTTTTTTAAAAATTTCTATTGGATTTTTTTTTTTTTTTTTAAGTTCAAAAAAAGTATTTATTAAGATATTTTCTGCAGTTTGTTTTTTACCTTTTTTCATAATAATATTTATAAATTTATAAATATCTTTATTTTTATAAATAAAATCTAATTTTGTTTGGTTAATTTTATATAAATATTTCATATATTAATATTAATTAATTTAATTTAATTATTTTTTTTTTGATCCATATTTTGAACGTCCATTTTTACGTGTTAATACACCTTGTAAATCATATTTACCTCTAATTAAATGAAAACGAACCCCAGGTAAATCTTTTACACGTCCACCACGTACTAATACTACAGAATGTTCTTGTATATTGTGTCCTTCCCCACCAATATAAGCAGTTACTTCATATCCATTTGTTAATCTAACTCTTGCAATTTTACGCAAAGCTGAATTAGGTTTTTTAGGAGTACGCGTTGTTACTAATTTACATACACCTTTTTTAAAAGGATTTTTTTGTAAAGCTAAATTTTTACTCGGTTTAATTTTTTTAATTCGAGGTTTTTTAATAAGTTGGTTAATGCTAATCATTTTAAAATTGTAATTTTTATCTTTTTATTATTATTTTAATATGCTATTTAATATTATATATCCTTTAATTAAAAATAAAATTATTTTAAAATTACAAATAAATTCTAAAATGAATATTAAACGTTTTAAACCAATAACTCCATCTTTACGACATCGTAAAATATTAAGTCGTAAAGATTTAACAACAGATAAACCTTTTAAACCTTTATTAGCTAAACTAAAAAAAAATGCAGGTCGTAATTTTCGCGGGAAAATTACTGTTTATCATAAAGGTGGTGGTTTAAAAAAACATTACCGTTTAATTACTTTTAACAGAGATGTTCAAGAGTTATTAAAAATTATTCATATTGAATATGATCCAAACAGACATTGTTTTATTGGATTGACTTTTGATCAAATAAATAATTGTTTTAAATATATCATTTTACCAAAAGGTGTTTCAAAAGGTGATATTTTACATACAAACAAAGAAGCTGATATTAAATATGGAAATACAATGGAAATTTTAAATATACCATTAGGTACATTAATCCATAATGTTGAATTAAAACCATATAAAGGAGCAAAATTAAGTCGTTCAGCAGGTTGTTATGCTTTAATAGTTAAAAAAGATTTAAATAAAAATAAAGCTATAATTAAATTAAAATCTGGTTTAGAATATAGTTTATCTTTAAATTGCCGTGCTAGTATTGGTACAGTTGATGGGCGTGCTTTTAAAGATACCGTAAAAGGTAAAGCAGGAATTAGTCGTTTATTAGGTATTAGACCTACGGTACGAGGGGTAGCAATGAATCCTGTAGATCATCCACATGGTGGTGGTGAAGGTAGAACATCTGGAGGTCGTCCTTCAGTAAGTCCTTGGGGTATTTTAACAAAAGGTAAACCAACAGTTGTTAAAATTCATAAAAAAAAAAAAAAGGTAATTAATTAATGACACGTTCAATTTGGAAAGGACCTTTTATTGATAATTATTTGTTAAAAAAAATTCAAAAAAATAATACTAAAAATAAATTTATTAAAATTTGGAGTCGTCGATCTGTAATTTTATCTGAATTTATTGGTTTTAAATTTCAAGTATATAATGGACAACGTTTTATAAATATAACTGTAACAGAAGATATGGTTGGTCATAAATTTGGTGAGTTTTCTAAAACACGTAAACAAGTTATCCATAAAACATAATTTTATATTAATTATAGAAAGGTTAAAAAAATGGGTCAAAAAACAAATCCTAATAGTTTAAGATTAATTGTAAAGAAAGATTGGAAAAATGTATGGCATTGTGATAAAAATGTATATGCTAATTTAATGCACAATGATATTCAAATTACAAAATTAGTTTTAAATTATTTAAAAAAAAATAAATATTACAGTGATACTATTAGTATAACAAGGTTAAAAAAACAAATTAAAATAAATGTGCATATTTATCCAATTAAAGATGCTGTTAGTGGTAATTTATCTAATTTATTTAAGAATACAGATAACCACTTAACAATAGATATGGGTGCATTTATTAATTATTTAAATAAATATATAACAAAAACTCCTATAGAATTAAATTTAGAAGTGTTAGATTCACCATTGAAAAATGCAAATATTTTAAGCCAATTTATTGCGTACCATTTAGAACGTCGTGTTTCTTTACGTAATATTTTTATTACACTATCAAAAGTTTTTAAAGTTTATGATTATTTAAAAGGTTTAAAAATTAAATGTTCAGGGCGTATAAATGGTGTTGAAATGGCACGTTCAAGTGAAATTTATGCAGGAAATTTATCTTTACAAACATTTAATGAAAAAGTTGTTTACAGTACTAACATTGTTAATATGAAGTATGGTACTTTAGGTTTAAAAGTTTGGGTTTGTTATAAATAAAAAATAAAAAGGTTTAAACTAATTATGTTATTTCCAAAAAAAACAAAATATCGTAAAGCACATAAAGGCCGTATTAAAGGTTATAATTTAAGTAATTTTAAATTAAATAATGGAAGTTTTGGTTTAAAAGCTTTAGAACCTGGGCGAATTACTGCACGTCAAATAGAAGCTTGCCGTAGAGCTATTGTACGTAAAATGAAACGTACAGGTAAAGTTTGGATTAATATTTTTCCAGATTTACCGGTAAGTTCAAAACCTGCTGAAGTACGTATGGGTAAAGGTAAAGGTGCTTTAAATTATTGGTGTTGCCGTGTAAAACCTGGTAAAGTTTTATTTGAAATTGATGGTGTTGCTGATTTTATTGCAAAAGATGCTTTACGTTTAGGTTCAGCTAAGTTATGTATACGTACAAAAATTACTACGTTATTTTAAAATAAAAAAAAAAAAAATGATTACATTACTATCTTATTTAACTGTTGCAGATAATTCAGGTGCTCGTGAAGTCCAATGTATTAAATTTGTAGGTAAACAAAAAAGACGTGAAGGGTTTTTAGGAGATTTACTTGTATTATCTGTTAAACGTTTACGTTCACGTATGAAAACGCGTGTTAAAAAAGGTGAAGTTGTTTTAGGTCTTATTGTACGTTTAAAACAAAATTCATTACGAAAAAATGGTACTTTTATTAAATTTAATGATAATGCTGTTATTTTATTAAATAAAAAATTTGAGCCTTTAGGTACTCGTATAATTGGACCCATCAGTCGAGAATGTCGTACAGAAAAATTTTTAAAAATTAGTTCATTAGCAAAAGATATAATATAATTAAAAAATGAATCGTTTACTATTTTATTATGAAAATGTTGTAAGGTCTAATATGCTGCTAAAAATTCCTTATAAAAATAATATGCAAATAATTAAACCTAAACAAATTACTTTAAATATTTCATGTAAAGACGCTGTTCATAATTTAAAATATATGTACAGTCCTTATTTACAATTAGAATTAATAACTGGGCAACGACCTTGTTTAACATATGCTAAAAAATCTATTGCAACATTTAAACTTCGTCAAGGAATGAAAATTGGTGCTAAAGTTACTTTAAGAGGATCTAATTTATATTCTTTTTTGCATAATCTAATTCATATTGCATTACCACGTGATCGTGATTTTTCTGGGTTAACTGTTAAAAATATTTCAAATAAAAGTAATATTTCTTTTGGGTTAAATACATTACTTTATTTTTTAGAAATTGAAAATCAGTATGAAACTTTTGATTTTGCTTCACCTACCCGTAAAAATCAATTTTATGGTATGGATGTTTCTATTAATTTTAATACATTAAATAATGTAGAAATTTATTTGCTGTTAAATGCTTTAAATGTTCCTTTTAAAGATAAATTAAAAAAATATAAATAATATTATAAATTTTAATGAAAAGTTTTATTCAACGAGATATTAAGAAACGTTTATTACATTTAAAATATGAAAAAAAACGTTTAGTTTTAAAAACATTAATTAAAAACAAACAATTAACACCAAAATTACGTTTATTTGCTAGTTTTCAATTAAATAAATTACCTAAAAATAGTAGTTTAGTACGTATTCATAACCGTTGTATTATTACAGGGCGTACCCGTGGTATTTACCGTCGTTTTAAAATTTCGCGTATTCAACTCCGTGATTTAATAGGTCAAGGATTAATTCCAGGTTTAGTAAAATCAAGTTGGTAATATGTTTTATTTAGTACTTTTACTAAATTTTAAATTAATTTAATATAACAATTAAAAAATGAGTCTTTCACATCCTTTAAGTGATACTATTACAGTAATTCGTAATGGTTATTTACGTAAACACCCTACTATTTTGTTAAATAATTCAAAATTAATTAATAATATTTTATTTAAATTAAAAAAAGAAGGTTTTATATTAGATTATAGTGTATTGCCAGAAAATATGTTTAAAATTAAAGTATTTTTAAAATACAATAATAATTTAGCAGTTTTAAATACTATTGAAATAATTTCTACACCAGGTAGTCGTAAATATTCAAATTATAAAAATTTATTTTCTTTTTTAAAAACATCATATGATATTTTATTAATTTCGACTTCAAAAGGTATTTTAACTCATAAAGAAGCTTTAAGTTTACAAATAGGTGGCGAAGTTTTATTACGTGTTTTTTAATTTAATTAAAGGTTTATATAATTATGATTTTCATACAAAATCGTTTTAGTTTAAAAATTCCAAATCATTTTAAAATTCAATTAGAAAATGATTTAAAAAATATTTGTGTTGTTAAAAATACAAACACAGATATTACGAAAAGTATTTTAATTCCAAAAAATATTTCTGATAATTTTAATTTATCTTACAATAATAATATTTTTTATTTTAAACCACTTGTTAGTCGTTTTAATAAATTACCTAAAAAAATTCGTGAAGAATACGGTACATTTTTTACACATTTTTATAATGAATTATTTATTATTGAAAATATTTTTATAAAAGAATTACAGTTACATGGCGTTGGTTTTCGTGTTGTTAAAGAACAAAATAATGTGTTAATCTTTAAATTAGGGTATAGTCATGATATTTCTTACCAAATACCTAATAATATTTATGTACATTGTCCTAACAACAGTACAATTTTATTAATGAGTAAAGAAAAAGATATTTTGGGTTTAATATCGGCAAAAATACGTGCGTTTAGACCACCAGAACCTTTTAAAGGTAAAGGTGTACGTTATTCTGGTGAAAAAATTTTATTAAAAGAAGTAAAAAAAAGTAAAAAATAAAAATGATTACATTATTTGGTAAAAATTTAAAGAGTCATTTAAAAGTTTCAGTAGCATTGACAGAAATTTTTGGTATAAATCGTTCTACATCAGAACGTCTTACAAATTTATTAGGTTTTGGTTGTAACTATAAAATTAGTCAATTAACTAAAAATCAATTAAATAAATTAATGAAATTAATTGAGCAAGAATATATCATTGAAAATGATTTACGTTTAGATATTAGAAATGATTTAAAACGTTTAATTAGTATCAATAGTTATAAAGGTTTTAGACATTTGAATAATTTACCTGTAAATGGTCAACGTACACGAACAAATGCTTTAACACAAAAAAGATTAGGATTATTACGTAATAGAAAATTATAAAAAAATTTTAGTTAGAAAAATTTTGAATAATAATAAGATTTATAAAAAATGAAAACATTAAATGATTCAAATTCAGTTGTAATGGTTATTAATATAAACGCTACATATAATAATACAATTATTAATGTAACGGATTTTAAAGGAAATGTTACTTTTATAAGTTCAGCAGGCATGGTTGGTTTTAAAGGTGCACGTCGTTCAAGTAGTTTTGCAGCAGGGGCTGTTGCTCAAAAAATTTGTACTTATTTAAAACAAATAAAATTTGATGAAATTATCGTTAAAATAAAAGGTTTAGGTAATGGTCGTGAATCTGCTATGCGTACTTTAATAAAATATAAATTACCTATAAAAACAATATTAGATGTAACACCACGTCCACATAATGGTTGTAGACCATGTAAACAACGTCGTATTTAATTTTTTAAATATTTTAACAATTGTTTTTATATAATAATTGTTATATAGGCTAAATCGTATAATTGGTAATACTCTAGACTGCAAATCTATTAATGGCGGTTCAAGTCCGCCTTTAGCCTTTTAGTTCTATACATTACCTTAATTGCCGATTGTCGGACTTGAACCAACAACTTTAAGCTTACAAAACTTACGTTCTACCAATTGAACTAAATCGGCTTTAATTATAATATTTAATTTTTTTTTCTTTTTAATTTTTTGTATTAATTTTTAAAATCTTTAAATAAACCTTACTTTGTTATTTTTATTATTTTCAATTTAAATTATTATTTAATTCTATACTATTAAATAAATTTAAAAAATAAAATAAAATTTATAATTGTTTATATATATATATATAAAATGGTTGGGAATAGTTAGTATAATTTGTGGGGGATGCTAACAATAAAATATAATTAAAATTTAAAAATTCAGATATTATGACACTTATTACTGGTTATTATATTTACAAATTTTTTGAATGGTATGTTACTTTTTTTTTTCTTTCATAAAAAAAGTCTATATATACATTATCATATTATTTATAGATAACTTTTTTATTAAAATTTTTAAATAATACTTTAAAGTATTGATAAAATTGTTAGAACCATTTATAGTTTTTTATTTATACATATTATATATAATATAGTAATTTATTTATTTTATTATATTTAAAGTAAAAAGGGGAATAAAACATTTATTGGATTATTCCCCTATAATTTATTATAATATTTTATACATTTTAAAATGATTATTACATCACCTTTAGAACAATTTGAAATTTTTCCTTTGTTTTCTATTTTAACAATTCAAATTACTAATTATAATTTAGCAATTTTAATTGCATTAAGTTTTGCTTTTTTTCTTTTATATGTATCTGTTTATAAAAATACTTTAGTACCAAATCATTGGCAATCTTTTGGAGAATTACTTTATGAATTTTTATGGAATTTAATTAAAGATATTTTAGGAGATAGTGCTAAGAAAAATTTACCTTTTTTTTTTACTTTATTTACATTTATTTTATTTTGTAATTTAATAGGTTTAATTCCATACAGTTTTACAGCAACTAGTCAATTTATTGGTGTTTTTACATTATCATTAGGAATTTTTATTGGTTTAAATATAATTGCATTCCGTAATCATGGTTTACATTTTTTTTCTTTCTTTGTTCCTAAAGGAATTCCAGCAGCTTTAACTGTTTTTTTAACTGTTATTGAAGTTTTATCTTATATTATTCGTGCTTTTAGTTTATTTATTCGATTAGCCGCTAATATGACAGCTGGGCATGCTACTTTAAAAATTTTTGCAGGATTTAGTTGGACTATGTTAACTATGGGAGGTATTTGGACTATATTAGCTTTAGGACCTATTGCTCTTACTTTTGCATTAATGGGGCTTGAACTATTTGTAGCAGCTATCCAAGCATTTGTATTTACAGTTTTAACTTCTATTTATTTAAATGATGTTATTAGTATGGATCATTAATGTTTTTATATCTTAATTGAAGTAAAAGGATTCGAACCTTTGCATATCGATATCAAAAACCGATGCCTTACCACTTGGCTATACTTCAGTGGATTAAATTTTAATGGGCTTGTAACTCAGTTGGTTAGAGTATACGCCTGATAAGCGTAAAGTCGGTAGTTCAAGTCTACTCAAGCCTATTTTTATTAAATAATATAAATATATAATATTGCTAAAATTAAAAATATTGAAATTAAATATGTTTTTTGAATAATTGCTAATACTTTTTGTATTTTAAAGTTAAAATAAGCAGTCAAAAAATAAAAGACAATAAAATAAAAAGCCATCCAGATTACTTGTAAATTAAAAGTGACTTGGTCTAATTGAGGCATTTTACATAACCTTTAATTGAAATTTTTAGTCTTTTAAAAATTATTCTTTAAAATTTTTAAAAAAATTAACTGAAATTAGAGTGTTTACTTAAAAGCACTTAACATTAAAATTAAAATAAAGAAAATTTCATATGCTATCTAAGATTTTTATGGAGAAAAAAACCATTTTTAATTTTAGTGCTTGTAGCTTAATTGGAAGAGCGTCAGATTACGAATCTGAAGGTTGAGAGTTCGATTCTTTCCAAGCATGGTTTAATATGCCTACTATAGATATATACATAGAAAAATGAAGCATTTTTTTAATTATAATACAGACCAAAATAAATTTAAATGGCCTTTAAAACAATATTTTGAAAAAAATAATATACAATTATATTATAAAATAGAGTGTAAAAATATAACATTATTGTTAAGTAATAAATTCATATTTAAAAATATAAATTTAACAATATCTAATGGTAGTTTAATATTATTACAAGGATTAAATGGAAGTGGTAAATCAAGTTTATTACGTATTTTAACAGGTTTTATACAACCAACTTTTGGTTATATCAGCTATGTAACAAATAATTTTAAAAATGTTAAATCAAATTTAGATAAAAAAAATTCAGAGTTACACTATATTAATCATATAGACCCTATTAAAACATCAGTATCAATTTTAAAAAATCTAATTTTTTGGCTTGAAATTTATAAACTAAAATATATAAAATATTTAACAATATTAAAAGTTTTACAATTTTTAAAAATTAATAAATTAAAATTTATGAATGGTAATATTTTATCTATGGGGCAACGTAGACGTCTTTCTTTAAGCCGATTATTTACTATTTCAAATCCAATTTGGTTATTAGATGAACCAACTGCTGCTTTAGATATTAATTTTTTAAAAACTTTTTCAAAAACTATTCAAGAACATAGAAATTCAGGCGGTTTAGCTATAATTTCTACTCATATGAACCTTCATATTGAACAAGCAACCTCTTTACGCTTATAGTGTATAAATATTCTAATTAATATAAATTGTAAAATTAAATATAAAATGAAAAAATTTTTTTATATTTTTAGGCAAGATCTTTTTTTAACCAGTATTTTAAACAGTACTTTGTTAATAAGTACTTTTTTTTTTTTTTTAATTGTTTTTATTTTTTCTATTTGTATTGGGCCTGATTTAATAATTTTATGGCGTTTTGGTTTTAGTATTTTATGGGTGGGTTTACTTTTTACATCTATGTTATCTTTAGAAAATATGTTTAAATCGGATAAACAAAATGGTAGTTTAGAGTTATTTTTTTTAAGTCCTTTACGTTTTGAATTAGTTGTTTTATCAAAAACACTGAGTCATTGGTTTATATGTGGATTACCTTTAACAATTTTATGGCCCTTTTTATCTCTTTTTTTAGGAAACCCTTATTTTAAAGTTTTCTCACTTAAATTTTTAGTAAATCCTTTAGTCATTCAAATAACTTTAATTTTTTTATTTGGTTCACTTATTTTAAGTTTTTTAGGAACAATTGGCAGTGTTTTAACAGTAGGTTTAAAACAGCGTGGTATTTTATTATTATTAATTTTAATTCCTTTATATATTCCTGTTTTAATTTTTGGTATTAGTTCTATGAATTCAATTTTATTAGAATTTACTTTTATAGAATATAGTTCTATTTTTGAGCTTGCAGTAAAACCAGAATATATTTTTTTACAAGGATTTTTTTTATTAATTTTTATAATAAGTCCATGGCTTTCATCATATATATTACATTATTTTGTAAATTAAAAAATAAAAACTAAAAGATCAAAAATGAATAATTTTTACGATTTATCAAAACCTTCTTCTTTTATTAAATTATCTAAACAATTAAATTTTTGGTTATTTTATATTATAATTATTTTTTTAATTGTAGGATTTTGCTCAAGCATTTTTTTAGCACCTATGGATTCTCAACAAGGTGAAAATTATAAAATAATATATGTTCATGTACCTTCTGCTTGGATTTGTATTTGGATGTATATTGGTTTGACTTTTTTTAGTATATTATATTTAATTAAAAAACACCCCTTTTTAGATCTTTTAAATCAAGCCTTTGCTAATATTGGTTTCATTTTTACTATTTTAACATTAATTTCTGGTTCTTTATGGGGTACTCCCATGTGGGGTACTTTTTGGGTATGGGATGCACGTTTAACTTCAGTTTTAGTACTTTCTTTTATTTATTTAGGATATATTATTTTACGTAATATTTATAAAGATGTAGCTAAAGGATCTCAAATAAGTTCTATTTTAGCTATTGTTGGTTTTATAAATATACCTATAATTAAATTTTCTGTAGAATGGTGGAATACATTACACCAACCTGCAAGTATTACAAAATTTAATACAACTATACATGAATCAATGCTTTTACCTTTAATTTTTATTACCATTAGTTTTATGTTATTTTCAATATATTTACTGGTAATAAATTTACGTATATTAATTATTAAACATAAATTAAAACAAATTAAAATAGCACAATATGAAAAATTTTTATTAGAAAAATTTTAATAATATTTTAATTTGAAATATTATTAAATAATATATTATTATATATAATAATATATTATTACATGCTATATAATATATAGCATGTTATTATATAAGCAATGCTTATATAATATTATACTATATATTTTTATTTTTTATTTAAAAAATGTTAGTTTTAATTGGAAATTTAAGCTTATTAATAAGTATTTTTCATTCAATAATTAATTTATTGAATGAAACAAAAACAATAAAATATATTCATATTTTTACTGTATTCAGTTTTTTGATTTTAATTTTATTAAATATTAATACAGATATATCTGTATTAAATGTAATAGAATATTCGAATTCAAAAGAACCTTTGTTATATAAAATAAGTGGTACTTGGGGTAATCATGAAGGTTCTTTTCTTTTGTGGTGTACAGTTTTAACAAGTTATAGTTTTATGTTAGAATATTTCTTAAAAAAAATAGATTTAAATATTTTAAAACAAACATTACAAATTCAATTATATTTTCTGTTTTTTTTTTTTTGTTATTCTTTTTTTACATCTAATCCTTTTTTAATTACTTATTTTCAACATATAGATGGTTTTCCTTTAAATCCTATTTTGCAAGATATTGTTTTAAGTATTCATCCTCCTTGTTTATATATAGGGTACGTAGGTTTTTCTGTAATTTTTTCTTTAGGATTTATACTAATAAAATTAAATAAAGTTAATTTTATTTATAATATTGTTGGATTATATAAATTTAAAATAGATTATTATTATAAAAGTAATTTAAGATTAATTTATTTATACATTCAATTTTTTTTAAGTTTTTGTTGGTCTTTTTTAACATTTGGTATTTTATTAGGTAGTTGGTGGTCTTACTATGAACTTGGTTGGGGTGGTTGGTGGTTTTGGGATCCTGTTGAAAATGCTTCTTTATTACCTTGGTTAATCGGTTTAGGACTTATTCATATTTTTTTATTAAACTTAGCTGATGTGAGTATAAAAAATTGGGTAATTTTTTTAAGTTTGTTTAGTTTTTTATTAACTGTTATTGGTTTATTTATAGTTCGTTCAGGGTTTTTAGAATCAGTACATTCTTTTGCGAGTGATCAAAGTCGTGGTTATTGGTTATTAACTTTTGTTATTATTTTATTTTTTGTTTTTTTATATGGAATTGTTAATATTTTTTTAAAAAAAAGTGATGAAATTGTAATCTACAAAGTATTTTTTAATAAAAATATTACAAAAGATGTCATATTGTTAAATAATTTATTTTTAATTGTTTTTTGTATTGTTATTTTATTAATTACATTGTTGCCACTATTTTTAAAAATTTTAAATTTACAAGAACGTTCTTTTGGTCCTTCTTTTTTTAATGAATTATTAGTACCTTTATTTTTTCCTTTTTTTTTATTAATGGTTTTAAGTTTTAATTTTAAAACATTAAAAAAAAAAATATTTATTTATAATTTTTTAAAACCTTCTTTTTTATTTAGTTTTGTTACTAGTCTTTTAATTATTTTTTTATTTTTTTATAAATATGGTTCTGTTATTTCTATGGAAGAAATATTACCTTGGTTTTTTATTTTATTAAGTATTTTTGGTATTCTTTATTTGTTTTATAATAATATTATTTATACTGTTAAAAATTATATAAGTGTTTTAAGTCATTTTAGTATTTATTTATTTGTTATAGGTGCTACTTCTTCTTCATATTTTTTTTTAGAACAAACTGGTGTAATGGTTCCTGGAGATATACAAGTTTTTAATAATGGTTTAGTATGTGTTTTTAGAAATTTAAACCAATTAGAAAATTTAAGTTACCATTCTGTTTTTGGTGATTTTTTAATTACATCTCAATCAAATATTAGTGATAATTATTTAGACAATGTTAAAGGAATTTTATTTCCAGAAAGACGTTTTTATTATATTAATGAATTTTTTAGTACAAAAAGTTCTATTTATACTAATAATTTTTATGATATTGTAGTTATATTAGGAGAAGGTTCTTATAATTTAGGTTGGTTTGTTCAAATTAGTATAAAACCTTTTTTATCATTTATATGGTTTGGTGGTTTTTTATTAGTTATTTCAAGTTTTTTAATGTATTTAAAACTTTTAAAAATTATTAAATATATTTCTTAATATATTAAAATTTTTATTTATTATATTTTTAAATATATTTAAAACGTCCCTTTCGTCTAGTGGCCTAGGACCGCGCTTTTTCATGGCGTTAACACGGGTTCAAATCCCGTAAGGGGCAATTAATGGTTTAGTTAAAAATGAAGGTTAGTTATATTTTTTTATTATCTTTTTTTTTGCATTTTTTAAATAGTTTATTTATGAAAACGTTATATATTTTTGATATTCAACGTTTTTATTCTAATATGGATTATAGTTTTAATAAAGTATCTATTAATAGCACAGCTGTGTATAATTCTTGTTTGTTTAATTTATTAAACGATTTTTCATTTAATTCAGGATTATTAGAATCATATACATTATGTTATGCTTTTAATATTGAAAATAATTTTGATATTTCTACAGCTATTTTATTGGAACAATATTTTTTTCATTATGATTTTGATATTTTAATAACTTTATGTTAAGAAATCTAAATCAATTTTGGGAGGGTAGTTCAATTGGTAGAACAATGGTCTCCAAAGCCATTTGTTGTGGGTTCAAGTCCTGCCTCTCTTGTTTAAACTGTTTTCAGCAAAGAATTATTAAAGGTTTTTTATTATGTCGTTAAAAACAGAATATATTGTCTCAAAAATTGATGATTTAGTAAATTGGGCACGTAAAGGTTCATTATGGCCTATGACTTTTGGTTTAGCTTGTTGTGCTGTTGAAATGATGCATGCTACAACAAGTCGTTTTGATTTTGATCGTTTTGGTGTTGTTTTTAGAGCAACTCCTCGTCAATCTGATGTAATGTTGGTAGCTGGTACTTTAACAAACAAAATGGCTCCAGCTTTACGTAAAGTTTATGATCAAATGTCGGAACCTCGTTGGGTATTATCAATGGGTAGTTGTGCTAATGGTGGTGGTTATTACCATTACTCATATTCTGTAGTACGTGGGTGTGATCGTGTAGTACCTGTGGATGTTTATGTACCAGGTTGTCCGCCAACAGCTGAAGCTCTTGTTTATGGTATTCTTCAATTACAAAAAAAAATTAGACGTAGTAAAGGCGTTTTATTAACGTATAAAAAATAACAATAAAGATTTTTTTATTTTTTATTGTTAAAAAAAAAATGGATTTAATATGAATTTAGTTTTTTTAAAAACATTAGTGAAAATGTTGCCAAAATATATTGTTGCAGCTAAAATTGTTCATTATTCGAATCAGATTCCTTCGGATTCTTTAAAATATATTAATTCAAAAGCTTATAATAACGTTAGTTTTCAAGATGAATTAGTAATTGAAACAAAACCTGAATATATTCAAAATATTTTATTATTTTTACGTGATCATTATAATTGCCAATATGAATCATTGGTTGATTTATGTGGTGTAGATTTTCCAGAACGTAGTAAACGTTTTGAAGTTGTTTATAATTTATTAGCGTTGAAATACAATGCTCGTATTCGTGTGGTAGTTTCTGTTGATGAAGCTACTCCAGTACCTTCTAGTGTATCTGTTTTTAAAGGTGCTGATTGGTATGAACGTGAAGTTTGGGATATGTTTGGTGTATTTTTTGTAGGTCATCCAGATTTACGCCGTATTTTAACTGATTATGGTTTTGAAGGTCATCCTTTACGTAAAGATTTTCCTGTTAGTGGTTTTGTAGAAGTACGTTATGATGATTCACAAAAACGTGTGGTTTGTGAACCTGTAGAGTTTGCACAAGAAAACCGTGCTTTTGAATTTAATGATGAGTGGAATAAATTAACAAAAGCAGTACCGTTTTTATAAAACAAATGTAAATAGTAAATGTTTATACTAAAAGTAAAAGAAGTTTTTATTTACTTTTTAGTATTATATTTAAAGGGTTATTAGCTCAGTTGGTAGAGCAGTTCGTTTACACCGAGAATGTCAGCGGTTCAAGTCCGTTATAACCCATTAATTTTTTATTTAATAATATATTTTATAAGTATATTAAGGTGGAGTAGTTCAGTTGGTTAGAACAATGGAATCATAATCCATATGTCGGGGGTTCAAGTCCCTCTTCCACTATTTTAGTCTTTTACATTATTAAAAAGTAAGGTATTGTTAAATTATTTTAACCATATTTCCCACTGTTAAGCAGTAACTTTGGCGCAAAATTGTTTAACACTTGAGTTCGAAATGGGTTCCGGTTGATCCAATAATGCTTTTAATATTAATAAAACAATACCTTATTTAAAAAAAAAAAGGAAACTTTCCAGCCGCAGGTTCCCCTACGGCTACCTTGTTACGACTTCACCCCAGTTACTAATTCGACCTTGATAGGTTGTCTCCTAAAAGGTTAACAATTCTACTTCAAATAAAATTAATTTCCATGGTGTGACGGGCGGTATGTACAAGGCCCGTGTACTTATTCACCGTGGCATGCTGTTCCACGATTACTAACAATTCCTGCTTCATGTTCTCGAGTTGCAGAGAACAATCTGAACTTAGGTAGGGTTTAAAGGATTTGCTCCAGCTTGCACTATTGCTTCCTATTGTTTCTACCATTGTAGCACGTGTGTAGCCCAGCTCTTAAGGGCCATGAGGACTTGACGTCATCCCCTCCTTCCTCCCGTATATCACGGGCGGTATTTTTAGAAGTTTTAATACAAAACTAAAAATGGGGGTTGCGCTCGTTAAAGGACTTAACCCAACATCTCACGACACGAGCTGACGACAGCCATGCAACACCTGTATAAAGGTTACATCTTATTTATCTCTAAAAAAGCATACTTTATATGTCAAGAGCTGGTAAGGTTCTGCGCGTTGTATCGAATTAAACCACATGCTCCACTGTTTGTGCGGGCCCCCGTCAATTCCTTTGAGTTTTAGCCTTGCGGCCGTACTCCCCAGGCGGAGTGTTTTACGCGTTAGCTTAGTCCCTGAAAATAATTCCAAGGGCGAACACTCATCGTTTACGGCATGGACTACCAGGGTATCTAATCCTGTTTGCTCCCCATGCTTTCGCGCCTCAGCGTCAGTAATGGCCTAGAAAGTCGCCTTCGCCTCTGGTGTTCCTTCCAATATCATCGAATTCTACCTCTCCACTGGAAATTCCACTTTCTTCTACCATACTCTAGTCTATGGGTTTTAATAGCACTTCCAAAGTTAAGCTTTGGGCTTTCACTATTAACCTAATAAACCGCCTACGCGCCCTTTACGCCCAATCATTCCGAATAACACTAGCCCCCCCCGTCTTACCGCGGCTGCTGGCACGGAGTTTGCCGGGGCTTCTTTTCTAGGTACCGTCATTATCTTCCCTAGTGAAAGAGTTTTACGACCAAAAATAGCCTTCATCACTCACGCGATATTGCTGGATCAGGCTTTCGCCCATTGTCCAATATTCCTTACTGCTGCCTCCCGTAGAAGTCTGGGCCTTATCTCAGTCCCAGTGTGGCTGATCATCTTCTCAAACCAGCTAAGTATCATGGGCTTGGTAAGCTATTACTTTACCAACTACCTAATACTGTGTAGGCTTATCAAACAGCGATTAAATCTTTGTAAATATCCGGTATTTTATCCCAGTCTGTTTGGCAAATTCCTACATATTACTCACCCGTGTGCCACTCTTAATTAATAAATTAAGCGTTCGACTTGCATGTATAAAGCATATCGCTAGCGTTTATTCTGAGCCAGGATCAAACTCATATGTTTTTATGAATTATAATTTATAAATTATATTTATTTAATATTTAAAAAATATTTAAAAATTTTTTTTAATAAAATGAAAATTTTGAGTATTAGTACTAGTCAGCTACTTAAAAAAGGTTAAACATGTTACCATGCTTTTACTTCTAGCCTATCAACGTGCTAGTCTTGCACGACTCAATTAAAGAATTAGTTTTAAGGTTGTCTTCCTACTTATATGCTTTCAGCAGTTATACTGTACTGACTTAGCTACTCGGCGATGCCATTGGCATGACAACCGATACACCATTGGTCAATCTACTCTGGTCCTCTCGTACAAAGAGTAGTTCCTTTCAATTCTTTTACACCAACAGTAGATAGGGACCGAACTGTCTCACGACGTTCTAAACCCAGCTCACGTACCACTTTCATCGGCGAACAGCCGAACCCTTGGAACCTTCTGCAGCTCCAGGATGTGATGAGCCGACATCGAGGTGCCAAACAACTCCGTCGATAGGAGCTCTTGGGAGTCATTAGCCTGTTATCCCCGGCGTACCTTTTATCCGTTGAGCGATGGCCTTTCCACACAGGGACCACCGGATCACTATGACCAACTTTCGTTTCTGTTCGACTTGTTTGTCTTACAGTTAAGCAGGCTTATGCCATTGCACTCTAAAGTTTATTTCCATCAAACTTGAGCCTACCTTCGTACGCCTCCGTTACTATTTGGGAGGCGACCGCCCCAGTCAAACTACCAACCATACACTGTTGTTTATATTTTATACATAAACTTAGTCCGAAAAGATTTCAAGGGTGGTATTTCAAGGAAGCCTCCGCAGTTAGCTTGCGCTAAGGCATCATAAGCTCCCACCTATTCTATACATGAAAATCCGTTAGACAATGTAAAGATGTAGTAAAGGTGCACGGGGTCTTTCCGTCTAGCTGCTGGTAGTCCGCATCTTCACGGACAATTCAATTTCATTGAGTCTATACTGGAGACAGTGGGGAAATCGTTACACCATTCATGCGGGTCGGAAATTACCCGACAAGGAATTTCGCTACCTTTGGACCGTTAGAGTTACGGCCGCCGTTTACTGGAGCTTAAATTCAGAGCTATTAACTCCTCCTATTCACTTACCAGCACCGGGCAGGTGTCAGACCCTATACATCATCTTACGATTTAGCAGAGTCCTGTGTTTTTAGTAAACAGTCGTTACCCCCTATTCGTGCCGCCAACTTTACCTATAAGCTGGCACCTTTTATCCCGAAGTTACAAGGTTAATTTGCCGAGTTCCTTCAATATAGTTCTCTCAACCGCCTTAGTATTCTCTACTAGCCTGCCTGTGTCGGTATTGGTACGGTTTTTTGTTAAAGTTTTTTCCTGAAAGGGCAAAATAGTTAAAACATCCAATTGTTTTAGAGGCCTTTTTTTGTTTGTGTATTACACAAAACCCTTTGTCACTTATAACTAGTTCAGTATTTAACTGATTCCCATCATATGCAGCTTTCGCTTATTATTTAGGGGCCGACTTTTCAGTTTACCTTCGGCTTTCGGCGTGTGGTTTTTTTTCACACCACATTATATTACTCATGTCAGCATTCTCATTTTTGATATCTCCATATTTTTTCACAAAAATACTTCATTGATTTACAAAACGTTCTGCTACCGATACTTTGTATAAAGTATCCCATAGTTTCGGTGAATAACTTGATTTTATAAGAATTCAAATTTTTTTGAATTCTTATAAAACTTTGAGCCCCGTTACATTTTCGGCGCAATAAAGCATATCGACCAGTGAGCTATTACGCTTTCTTTAAAGGATGGCTGCTTCCAAGCCTACCTGCTAGCTGTTTTCACTTTATTACTTCCTTTCCCACTTAGTTATTACTTAGGGACCTTAACTGATGGTCTGGGCTGTTTCCCTCTTGACTTTGGATCTTAGCACCCAAAGTCTGTTTGCTATAATATTTTTTATAAGTATTCGGAGTTTCTTTGGTCATTACCCACAAAATGCAAGCAATTTTCCATAGAGTGCTCTACCCCTTATAATTATTTTATAGTACTCTACTTCAATAGATTTCGCAGAAAACCAGCTATTTCCAAGTTTGATTGGCCTTTCACCCCTAACCACAAGTCATCCCCGTATTTTGCCACATACGTGGGTTCGGTCCTCCAATATGTTTTATCATATCTTTAACCTGCTCATGGTTAGATCACTTGGTTTCGGGTAGAATTAATATAACTATATAAACGCTCTATTCAAACTCGCTTTCGCTACGCCTCAATTTTTTAATTTCGGCTTGCTTTATTAATTCACTCGCTGACCCATTATGCAAAAGGTACGCTGTCATTTTTTATAAAAATTATAAAAACTCCAACTGCTTGTAAGCATTCAATTTCAAATTTCCAGTTCCTTTTTCAAGGAAATACTGCCCAAATTTCCCTCACGGTACTTTACACTATCGGTCATTAAGGTGTACTTAGGCTTAGAGGGTGGTCCCCCTATTTTCAAACAAGATTTCACGTGTCCCGTTTTACTCAATTTTAAATAATGATATTTTCAAAGATAATAAAAATACAGGGCTTCTTTACCTTCTATGGCACAACATTTCAGATCGTTTTTTTTTATTATTTAAACATTATTTAAATAGGCCTTGTCCGCGTTCGCTCGCCACTACTTACGGAGTCTCGGTTGATTTCCTTTCCTCTAGTTACTTAGATGTTTCAGTTCACTAGGTTAAAAATTCCAATTTTTGGTAGGTTTTCCCATAGGATACCCATGTTTTTACGTTACAACTAAACATGGTTTTCGAAAAATTTTCCGTCCTTTTTCACTTAATGCCAAGGCATCCGTTAAATGCTCTTTTTTTTTTTCATTTTATTTATTAACATTGAGAATTTTGTTTTTGTGTATCTTCAATGTGTATTAATTTTTTATATTTACACTTAATTGTTGTAAATTGTTAGCTATACTTGTACTTATTTGTGTAAATTTTGTTTGAGCTTGGTTTATTGTATTATTAAATATATAAGGTGTTAAAATTGATACAAAATTTTGATATGTTTGTTCTTTGCAATTGATTTTTGAAAAAATTTTAAATTGAGTAGCAGTAATTAATCCATTTTTTAATTTAGCGGCTAATATTGTAAAACTTTTTTTATTATTTTTTTTTAATTTTTTATAATTTTCTATAAATGAATATGTTATTGTAGGATTATTTGAATAAATAATTAATGTAGGACCTGTTAATAAATTAGCCAGTTGTTTCCATTTTGTTGTTAATAATTTTTTAGTTGTTATTTTATTTTTAATTAATTTTATTTCAATATTTTCTTTTGGATTTTTTTCTAAAAATTTCTTAATTTCTTTTTTAAAAATTGTGATTTGTTTAATATTGTTATAGTGGCAAAATAAAACTAATTCATTTTGGTTTATAATTTGTTCAATTTTATTTGTATAATGTATCTTTTTTAATGTTTGTAAATTCATTTTTTTTTTTGTTGAAAAAGTTTTTTTTTTTTTTAATTCTAGGTGTTACAACCATATTTTTTTTTAAATTATTCATTTTAATTATTTTAAATAAACGTAGTTTATTTAAAGTTAAATTTGCTGTGTTATTTTTTGTAGTTAGAATTTTTTTATTATTAAATTTTTTAATTTTTTTTTTTTTAATATGGCTATTTGGTAAAAATGCTTTAAATCCTGCAATACCTACTGTATATCCTCCTTTAATTTCATCTAATATACGTCCAGCTATATAATTTTTTTTTCTTTTTTTATTTTTTTTTTGAAAATTTATATAATTCCATAATAAATCGGTTTTTATTAATGAATGTGCTTTTTGTAAACTTATTTTAGGGTTTGATACTAAAGTTTCTTTTTTATCTTTATAAAATTTAAGATTTTTTTTTATATTAATAGGTTCATTTTTATAGTTTAATAAAAAAGGTTTAATTTCTTTTAAAAAAATTTTAATATTAGATTTTTGACCTACATTAATTGTTGTTAATGTATTTTTAATATTAAAAATTTTTCCTTCCAATATTAATGAAGTTATTTTATTTTCATTTAACTTTGTTTTTGTATAAAGTGTTTTAAAACGTTTTGAATTATTTTTTAAATTAATGTTCATTATATATACATACATAATATTAAATTAGGCCTAGCAGGACTTGAACCTACAACACAACCGTTATGAGCGGTTTGTTCTGACCGATTAAACTATAGGCCCTTTAATTTATATTACATAATTATTAATTATTATATAAACAATTGAAAAAATTCATAAAACTTTTTAAATTTTTAATAAATAGCATAGTATGAGTCTTTAGGGGGAGTAGCTTAGTTGGTAGAGTATTGGTCTGTCGCGCCAATGGTCGCGGGTTCAAGTCCCGTCTCTCTCGGAGCCTTTTTTATAAAAAGGTATCTTATAATCCTTTTTAATCTATTTACTATGAAGTTATTTTTTTTAGAATATTTTTCTGTACTTGTCTATATAATTGTTAGTTTATTATTAACCTTAGTTATTATAGGTTTTTCATATTTATTAGCTGTACAACGTTCAGATTCTGAAAAAGTTTCAGCATACGAGTGTGGGTTTGATCCGTTTGATGACGCTCGTAATACTTTTGATGTTCGTTTTTATTTAGTAGCTATTTTATTCATTATTTTTGATTTAGAAGTTACTTTTTTATTTCCGTGGGCTGTTACATTAAGTCAAATACCTTTATTAGGTTTTTGGACTATGTTTATTTTCCTTATTATTTTAACGATAGGGTTTGTTTACGAGTGGAAAAAAGGTGCTTTAGAATGGGAATAATTTAAAAAAAAGTTTTTAATGTTAAGAAAGGTTTCATATAATGACAAAATCTAATTTAATTCGTTGGTTTTTTTCAACAAATCACAAAGATATCGGTACTCTTTACATCCTTTTATCTATTTTTTCAGGAGTAGTAGCTACTGCAATGTCTTTTATTATTCGTTTAGAATTATCTGCACCTGGTAATCAAGTATTAGCAGGTAATCACCAAGTATATAATGTTTTAATTACTGCTCATGGACTTTTAATGTTATTTTTTGTAGTAATGCCTGCATTATATGGTGGTTTAGGTAATTTTTTTGTGCCTATTATGATTGGTGCTCCAGATATGGCTTATCCTCGACTAAATAATATTAGTTTTTGGTTTTTACCACCTTCTTTTATTTTATTAGTAGCTTCTGCTTTAGTAGAAGTAGGTGTAGGTACTGGTTGGACAGCTTATCCGCCTTTATCAGGTCAAGTAGGACATCCTGGACCTTCTGTAGATTTAGCTATTTTTAGTCTACATTTAGCAGGTGTATCTTCTATTTTAGGTTCTATTAATTTTATTAGTACTATTTTTGCGATGCGTGCTCCTGGTATTAGTATGCATAAAATTCCTTTATTTGTATGGTCAATTTTAGTTACAGCATTTTTATTAGTAACATCATTACCTGTATTTGCAGGTGCTATTACTATGTTATTAACAGACCGTAATTTTAATACAACATTCTATGATCCAGCTGGTGGTGGTGATCCTGTTTTATATCAACATTTATTTTGGTTTTTTGGACACCCTGAAGTGTATGTAATTATTTTACCTGCATTTGGTGCTATGAGTCATGTTATTTCTACATTCTCACGTAAACCTGTTTTTGGATATTTAGGTATGGTATATGCTATGATTTCTATTGGTATTTTAGGATATATTGTATGGGCTCACCATATGTATACTGTTGGTTTAGATGTTGATACACGTGCATATTTTACAGCTGCTACAATTATTATTGGAGTACCTACAGGTATTAAAGTATTTAGTTGGATTGCTACTATGTGGGGTGGTTCTTTAGATTTACGTGGACCTATGGTTTGGGCTATTGGATTTGTATTCTTATTTACTATTGGTGGTTTAACAGGTATTGCACTTGCTAATGGTGGTTTAGATATTGCTTTACATGATACATATTATGTTGTAGCTCATTTCCATTATGTTTTATCTATGGGAGCTGTATTTGCTATTTTTGGTGCTTTTTATTTTTGGTTACCAAAATTATCTGGGTATATTGCACCTGATCATTTAGTAAAAATTCATTTTTGGTTAACATTTATTGGAGTAAATGTTACATTCTTCCCTATGCATTTCTTAGGTTTAGCTGGAATGCCTCGTCGTATCCCTGACTATCCAGATGCTTATGCTGGTTGGAATTTTGTTGCTTCAATTGGTAGTACTATTAATGTAGTTTCTTTATTATTCTTTTTTTATGTGTTATTTGTTACTTTAACAAATGAAAAAAACCGTTGCACAGCTAATAATCCATGGGCACCTGAAGGTTCTGCAGGGTTAGTTGCTAATCCTACAGGAAGTTTAGAGTGGGTAGTAGAAACACCACCTGCATTCCATACATTTGAAGAGCTTCCTCAATTAATTGATGCTCCTGTGCATTCTAAATAATTTTTGTTTATTTTAAAATTGTACCTGTTTTAATTTTTAAATTTTAAATTAGCAGGTACAATCTTTTTTTAATTTTTAAATGTTTCAATTATGAAATTTGTTGGTAGTTTAAATAATACGTTAGTGTCTTCTTCTGCATCTTTTAGTGAAGAAACTTTAAGCAATACTTATGTTGCTAATAATGTTAATAATCGTTTATTAAAAAAACCAATTTTTTCAGTATTAAATAATCATTTAATTGATTATCCTACTCCTGTAAATATTAGTTATTGGTGGGGTTATGGTTCTTTAGCAGGTATTTTTTTAGTTGTACAGCTTGTTACAGGTATTTTTCTTGCTATGCATTATACACCACATATTGATTTAGCATTTTTTAGTGTAGAGCATATTATGCGTGATGTAAATGGTGGTTGGTTATTACGTTATTTACATGCAAATGGAGCTTCTTTCTTTTTTTTAGCTGTTTATATTCATATGTTTCGCGGTTTATACTACGGTAGTTATGCTTTTCCACGTGCAATGACTTGGTGTTTAGGTGTTGTTATTATTATTTTAATGATGGCTACTGCATTTATGGGGTATGTATTACCTTGGGGTCAAATGAGTTTTTGGGCTGCTACTGTAATTACTAATTTATTTTCTGCTTTTCCTTACGTAGGTGAAAGTATTGTTACTTTACTTTGGGGAGGTTTTTCAGTTGATAATGCTACTTTAAATCGTTTTTTTAGTTTACATTATTTATTACCTTTTGCAATTGCAGCAGTTGCAGTTGTACATATTGCAGTATTACATATTGAAGGTTCAAATAATCCTTTAGGTGTTAATGGTAGTGTTGATAAAATTGGTTTTTATCCATATTTATGGGTGAAAGATGTTTTAGGTTGGGTTTTTTTTGGGTTTATTTATTCAATTTTTGTATTTTTTTATCCAAATTATTTAGGTCATCCTGATAATTATATTGAAGCAAATCCAATGGTAACACCTGCGCATATTGTACCTGAATGGTATTTTTTACCTTATTATGCTATTTTACGTTCAATTCCTGATAAATTAGGTGGTGTTATTGCTATGTTTGGTTCTTTAGTTGTGTTATTTTTATTACCTTGGTTAAATACATCTGAGATCCGTAGTTCTGCTTTTCGTCCTATTCACCGTAAATTTTTTTGGCTACTTGTAGTTGATTGTTTCATTTTAGGTTGGATTGGTGGTGAAGCTCCAGAAACTCCTTATTTAGAAATTGGGCAACTAGCTACTTTATATTATTTTGTTTATTTTTTATTAATTATTCCATTTTTAGGTTTTTTTGAAAAAATGTTATTATCTGTTCCTAAATCTAATAATGTTTAATAATTTTTGAGTTTTATTACTAGGGTATATAGTAGATTTTAAACTATATCTCTAAAAATATTTAACGGGACGTGGCGTAGTCTGGTAGCGCATCTGTTTTGGGAACAGGGGGCCGCGTGTTCAAATCACGCCGTCCCGATTTATTTTGTAGGTACAGTTCGATGGACGAGCGTTTGGCTTCTAACCAAAAAGTGTAGGTTCGATTCCTACTACCTATAACGCGTGTTTTTTTAAAGGTAATCAGGTGTTTACTCTAAAACAGATTAATTAATTTATTTGTTTTATTGGGGAAAGTCCAAACTTTTTATTAAAATTGCTAAAAAATATTTAGTCAAAATAATTTGAAGGAAAGTGTTTTAGTAAGGTTGTTTGAAATAAAAAATAACTTATAAATTATTTTTTAATATATTAAATTAATTATATATTATATAGAAACCCCTTTAAAGAAAAAAAACGATTTGTGTATTGCTATCAGGATCATATTATTGTATAATAAAATTCTTCAGAATAATTAACACCCACTTGCAATGAAATTGCAAGGGACTATATTTGGCTTATAGATTATCTTTGAAATTGTTTTACGGGTATATATCAGTGGTTAGATTGTCTGCCTTCCAAGCAGGAGACATGGGTTCGAGTCCCATTACCCGTAATTATTTATACTCGCTTGGTGAAATAGGTAAACACGATAGACTTAAAATCTGTTTCTTGTTAAAGATTATCGGTTCAAGTCCGATAGCGAGTAAATATTTTATTGAATTATGGTTTAAGAATTTTATATATGACTAAAATATTAGTAGGACGTAAAAAGTTGTTTAAACGTTTACATGAAAAATCAGTAAAAAACAAACTTTCTTTATTTGGTAAGCGCTTATTAGCAAAGCAATTTTTACGATATTTTTACGGTAATTTGTTAGAAAATCAATTTAAAAGTTTTTTAAGTCAATCACAACGTTACAGTAAAGCTTCCCGTAAAACACAGCTTTTTTTTTTAACTAAAAATGTAGATATTCGTTTAGGTAATATTTATTTAAAATCATTTAATAAAAGTTCAACTGTTTCTGCGGATTTTATTTCATTGTTAGAACGTCGTTTAGATTTGGTGTTATACAGAGCTAAATTTGTTAAAAGTGTTTTTGAAGCTCGTCAAATGATAAACCATGGTTGTATTTTAGTTAATGGTACTAAAGTAACATCACCAGGTTTTATTTTAAATTTGAGTGATATTGTTCAAATTGATAAAAAATATTGGAAAAGTAGCTCATTAAAAATTTTTAATAATTTTAATAAAACTTTTTTAGTAGAGAATCCATTTAAAAATTTAGAAAAACATTTTGTTAATTTAAAAGATAAATTAACATGTTATTATCCTACATATATTATAGTTAACTATAAATTTTTGTCTTTAGTAGTTGTAGGGTATCCAAAAATAGATAATCTTTTTGTAGATATATTATCTGATCTAAATTTGGTTATTGAATACTATAATAGAGTTTAATTGTTTTAGGTTTAAAAAAATGTTATTACAAAATATTAATGTTACAATTGATGGTAAACAAGTAAGTGTACCTAAAGGTACTACTGTATTACAAGCTTGTGAAACAGCTAATGTGGTTGTTCCTCGTTTTTGTTATCACGAGCGTTTATCTATTGCAGGTAATTGTAGAATGTGTTTAGTAGAAGTAGCTAAATCTCCTAAGTTAGTTGCTTCATGTGCAATGCCTGTAGCAGAAGGTATGGATGTTAAAACAAACAGTAATTTAGTTAAAAAAGCACGTGAAGGTATTTTAGAGTTATTATTAATTAATCATCCATTAGATTGTCCTATTTGTGATCAAGGAGGTGAGTGTGATTTACAAGATCAAGCTATGTCATTCGGTAGTGATCGTAGTCGTTTTAATGGAGTAAAACGTGCTGTTAAAGATAAGGATGTAGGCCCTTTAGTAAAAACAATTATGACACGTTGTATTCATTGTACACGTTGTGTTAGATTTGGTAAAGAAATAGCAGGTATTGCTGATTTAGGGACTTCAGGGCGTGGTATGAATATGGAAATTGGTACTTATGTTCAAAAAGTTTTTAATTCAGAGCTTTCTGGTAATGTTATTGATTTATGTCCTGTAGGGGCTTTAACTTCTAAACCTTATTCTTTTGTAGCTCGTTCTTGGGAATTAAAGTCTACAGAAACAATTGATGTTTTTGATTCTATTGGTAGTAATATTAAAATGGATACGCGTGGTTATGAAATTTTAAGAGTTGTTCCAGCTGTTAATGAATCTATTAATGAAGAATGGATTACTGATAAAGTGCGATTTAGTTATGATGGTTTTAAACGTCAGCGTTTAAATGTACCTATGGTTCGTAATATTATTGGAGAAAATTCTGATAGTATTTTAAAGCCTACAACTTGGTTAGAAGCTTTTAATATTATTAAACAAAAAATAAAAACAATAGATTCTTCAGAAATTGTAGGAATACATGGTCCCTTTGTTTCTGCAGAAAGTTTGTTAGTTTTTAAAGAATTTTTTAATAGATTAGGTAGTCGTCGTATTTTGACTAGTTTTAGTGCTAATAAAGATTTACATAAGTGCACTGTTAATAATTTAACAGATTTACGTTCGAATTATATTTTTAATACAACGTTAAGTGGAGTTGAAAGTGCTGATGCTTGTTTATTAATTGGTACAAATCCTCGTAAGGAGGCTCCTTTATTAAATTTACGATTACGTAAACGTTTTTTAAAAGGATCATTTATTGTTGGATCTATTGGTGCTCCTGTAGATTTAACTTTTGAGACTGTTTCATTAGGTAATTCATTTCAAACTTTAGCAGATATTGCAAAAGGTAATCATTTTTTTTGTAAAGTTTTAAATACAGCTAAAAAACCTTTAATTATTATTAATTCAGATTTATTAAGTAGTTCAGAAGGTACTGCTATTTGGAATTCTTTACAAACTATTATAAAAAATACAAATATTATTTCAGATAACTGGAATGGTTTAAATGTTTTACAAAGTACAGCTTCTGGGTGTTCTTCTTTTGATTTGAATGTACCATCTCATTTTTCATTTAATTCTTTAAAAAATAAAGAAATACCTGCTAAAATTTTATATTTATTAGGTTCTGATGAAATAAATATTAAAACAATTATTAAAGAAGCATCACCTGACTGTTTTATTATTTATCAAGGGCATCATGGAGATTTAGGAGCTAGTTTTGCAGATGTAGTTCTTCCAAGTTTTTCATTTGTAGAAAGCGAAGGTTTATATTTGAATACTGAAGGTAGGCCTCAATTTGCACATCCTGTAGTTAAAGGTTTAGGTAATGCTAAAGCTGATTGGTTAATTTTACGTGCATTATCTGAAGTTTTAGGTATTACTTTACCTTATAATTCTATTAAAAGTGTTCGTGAACGTTTATATGAATTAGTGCCTGCTATGGAATTAACAGGTCAAATTATTGATAACAATGTTAAATTAGTTTGTTATCATAATAGTGGACATATGTCTACTAATTTATTTAAACCTTTATTAAATAATTTTTATATGACAGATGTTGTTACACGTGCTTCACATATTATGGCACGTTGTACTTCTGTTTTTAATAGTAATTTTCTAAATTTTAAAAAGGCTTAATTTTATGGCAAATTTTTTATATATTTTGAACTTAATTTGTCAAGTTTTATTGATAATCGTACCTTTGTTAATTGCAGTTGCTTATTTTACATTAGCTGAGCGTAAAGTATTATCTGCAGTTCATCAACGTCAAGGACCTACTTTAGTAGGTATTTTTGGTTTAATGCAACCTTTTGCTGATGGTTTGAAATTGTTTTTAAAAGAAATTGTAATTCCAAGTAGTGCTAATACTATTATTTTTCTGTTAGCTCCTATTTTAACTTTTATGTTAAGTTTAGTTAGTTTTGCTGTAGTTCCTTTTGAATATGGTATGGTTTTTGCAGATTTGAATGTAGGTGTTTTATATTTGTTTGCAATATCTTCTTTAGGTGTTTATGGTATTATTATGGCTGGTTGGGCTAGTAATTCTAAATATGCTTTTTTAGGTGCTTTACGTTCTGCAGCTCAAATGGTTTCTTATGAAGTATCTCTTGGATTAATTATTATTTGTGTTATTTTATGTGTTGGGTCTTTAAATTTAACAGAAATTGTTTTAGCACAAGAAAATATTTGGTTTGTTATTCCTCTTTTTCCATTATTTATAATGTTTGTTATTTCTGCTTTAGCTGAAACAAATCGTCCACCATTTGATTTACCTGAAGCAGAAGCAGAGCTTGTTGCCGGTTATTATGTTGAATATTCTGCTATGAGTTTTGCGTTATTTTTTTTAGGAGAAAGTGCAAATATTGTTTTAATGTGTTGTATGGTTACTATTTTTTTTTTAGGTGGTTGGTTGCCTATTTTGAATGTACCTGTGTTAAATTGGATTCCTGGATCTTTATGGTTTGGTATTAAAGTTTCATTTTTATTATTTGTTTTTGTATGGGTACGTGCTGCTTTTCCTCGTTATCGTTATGATCAATTAATGCGTTTAGGATGGAAAGTTTTTTTACCATTTACTTTAGCATGGGTTTTTATTGTATCTGCAATTTTAATTGCTTTTGATTGGTTACCTACATTAGGTTTACCTGTTTAATTAAAAAAGGTTTTATTGTAATGAAAAAGAATCGTCCATTATCACCTCATTTAACTATATATAAGCCTCAGTTAACATCAATGTTATCTATTTTTCACCGTGTAAGTGGTGTTTTGCTTGCTTTAGTTTTATTATTTGGTAGTTTTTTTATTTATATTTTAAATATTTTTTCTAGTTATTTTTTTGTTTATAATTTTTTAACTTTTTTAAATATTGATTTTATAAATTTTTTAATTGTTAGTTTATTTGTATTTTTTGTTTTATTATTTCATTATCATTTTTTAAATGGTTTACGCCATTGGTATTGGGATTTTGGTTTTGGTTTTAATCTTAAATCTGTTTATTTTACAGGTAGTTTAGTCATTTTAGGTTCTATTGTTTTATCTTTAGTGGTTTTAAATTTTGTTTTTTAAAAAAGGTCTTATCTAATGGCTGATTTATTAGATTATGAAAATTTTTGGTATGTAATTTTCTACAAGGAGACTCGTGAGTATTTTAATGTTGAATTTATTGATGGGTATGCTCTTGCTAAAGAAAATTATACAAGGGCTAAAATTGAGTATGATCGTATGTGGGTTAAAGGTATTTGGGCTGAGCGAGATGCACTTCAATTTTGGTATAATTGGTATTATTTTGATTTGAAGAAAGCTTATATTTTATTTCTTCAAGTTTTTTGTTTTGATCGACTAGGTGATTTTATTGATTATATAGAAGATTCTTATATTGATTACGTCGACCCTGATTTAGAGCGTTTTTCTATGTATAATTATTATTATAAACATCCGCTTTTAATTGAAATGCGTCCAGGTTGGAATCCTTTTGGTTTTACAGATGATTGGTCTTTTCGTAGGTTACGTATACCTTTTGCTGCTTGGAAAGGTGCTATGGTTAATAAATTTTTTCCTATTCAGTGGCCTCTTTCTGTAGATTATCATCATTATTTTAAAAGAACACTTGTAGAGTATCCATTAGCTTTTGTAGATTTACCTGCAGAAAATTATAAAAAATTTCATGATTTCAATATTTGTGGTCACGCTTATATAGGTTTTGATATTGATCTTTTTAGAGAAATTACTCGTAAATATTCTTATTTTACACCTGTGCTTCCTTTGATGCTCGGGTTTACTTTTGTGTTAGCTGTAGGATCTGCTCACAGTTATACTGTAATTTTTTCATTTTTGATTTAAATTGTTTGTTTTAAAAAGGTTTAAAATTATGTCTAAGTTTTTAATGTATTTACATTTAAAAGAAGGGTCACTTCATTGGTGGCTTCAACGTTTATCTTCTGTTTTTTTATTTGTTTTATTTTTATGGTTAGATTTTAGTGTTTTTTTACTTTTAATTGTTGTTTTATTATACCATATTCGTGCTGGTATTGAAACATTAATTGAAGATTATTTACATAGCGATTCTGTAAAAATTTTTTTTTTTGTTGTTTTACGTTTATTAATTATTTATGTTGTAAAAATTACAGCTATATTCTTTTTAATTTGATTAAGTTTTATTAATTTCAAAGGTTTAAAAAAATGATGGTAGATCAAGTAAAATATTTGATTTTTTCAAATTTAATTTTTATTTTGGGTATTTCTGGTATCTTTTTAAATCGTAAAAATTTAATTATTATGTTAATGTCTATTGAACTTATGTTATTAGCCGTTAATTTAAATTTTATTATTTTTTCAATTTATTTAGATGATATTTTAGGTCAAATTTTTTCATTGTTTGTTCTAACTGTTGCAGCTGCAGAATCTGCCATTGGTTTAGCTATTTTAGTAGTGTATTACCGTGTTCGTGGTACAATTGCTGTAGATTATATTAATTTAATGAAAGGTTAATTTTCATTTATAATAATAAATATTATAAAGGGTGTCAGTATGTATTTGTTAATAGTAGCTTTACCTTTAATTAGTGCTTTAACTTCAGGTTTATTTGGTCGTTTTTTAGGTAGTAAAGGGGCTGGGTTTATTAGTGTTTGTTGTTTAATTGCAACCTCTTTTTTATCTTTTATTGCTTTTTATGAAGTAGCTTTAAATGGTAGTCCTTGTTATATTAAATTAGCTACATGGGTAGATTCTGAAATGTTACATGCAGATTGGGGTTTTGTTTTTGATAGTTTAACTGTAATTATGCTTGTAGTAGTTACTTTTGTTTCAGCTTTAGTTCATTTATACTCTACAGGTTATATGGAAGGAGATCCACATGTTCCACGTTTTATGTCTTATTTGTCTTTGTTTACTTTTTTTATGGTAATGTTAGTAACCGCAGATAATTTCATTCAAATGTTTTTAGGTTGGGAAGGTGTAGGTTTATGCTCTTATTTGTTAATTACTTTTTGGTTTACACGTGTACAAGCTAATAAAGCTGCTTTAAAAGCTTTTATTGTTAACCGTGTTGGTGATTTTGGTTTAAGTTTAGGTGTTTTTGCTATTTTTTATTTATTTAGTTCTTTAGATTTTTCAACTGTATTTGCATTAGCTCCTTATATGGTTGGTTCTCAATTAATTTTTTGTGGGTTCGAAGTAGACAGTTTAACTTTAATTTGTATTTTATTATTTGTAGGTGCTGTAGGTAAATCTGCTCAGTTAGGTTTACATACTTGGTTACCTGATGCTATGGAAGGTCCTACACCAGTGTCTGCTTTAATTCATGCAGCTACAATGGTTACTGCAGGTGTTTTTATGATTGCACGTTGTTCACCTTTATTTGAATTTGCTCCTACAGCTTTATTTGTAGTTGCTATTGTAGGTGCTATGACTGCTTTTTTTGCAGCTACGACTGGTATGTTACAAAATGATTTAAAAAAAGTTATTGCTTATTCGACATGTAGTCAATTAGGTTATATGGTATTTGTCTGTGGACTTTCAAATTATAGTGTAGGTGTTTTTCATTTAGCTAACCATGCTTTTTTTAAAGCATTATTGTTTTTAAGTGCAGGAAGTGTTATTCATGCAATGTCTGATGAACAAGATATGCGCCGTATGGGTGGTTTAGCTCAAATAATTCCATTTACATATGTAATGATGGTTATTGGTTCATTATCTTTAATGGGTTTTCCTTTTTTAACAGGTTTTTATTCGAAAGATGTTATTCTTGAAATTGCTTATGCCAAATATAGTTTTGCAGGTACATTTAGTCATTGGCTTGGTTGTATTTCAGCTTTTTTTACAGCTTTTTATTCTTTTCGTTTATTATATTTAACTTTTATTCAAAATACGAATGCTTATAAACGTGTTATTGAACATGCTCATGAATCATCTTTTGTGATGCTTTTACCTTTAATACTTTTATCTTTTGGTAGTATTTTTGTAGGTTATTTAACTAAAGATATGATTATTGGTTTAGGTACTTCTTTTTGGGGGAATTCTATTTTTACATTACCTACTAATATAACAATGGTTGATGCTGAATTTCTTCCTTATTATATTAAATTAATTCCTGTTATTTTAAGTTTATCTGGAGCTGTTATTTCACTTTTAGTTTATCATTTTATGTCACAAATATTATTTAATGTACAAACTAGTTTTATAGGTCGTCATTTATATATATTTTTTAATAAAAAGTGGTTTTTTGATAAAATTTATAATTATTTTTTTGTACAACATGTTTTACGTTTTGGGTATTCTATTACATTTAAAAGTTTAGATAAAGGATTAATTGAATTTTTAGGGCCTTATGGTATTGCAAATGTTGTTTCACGTGTATCATCTTTAACAAGTGCATTGCATACTGGTTATATTTATCATTATGCTTTTGTAATGTTTGTTGGTGTTGTTTTTATATTACGTATTATTTTTTAAATATTTTTTTGCTTTTTTTTTTCATATATTTTTTTAGTATTTTAATGTTCTTATTATTCTAAAAATAATTTTATTTGTATTTTTACATTTATTAAAATTTATATTAAATTTTTAATTATGAATGTTACTATTCAAGCTGCAAAATTAATTGGTGCTGGTATTGCTTCTGTAGGTTTAGCTGGAGCAGGTGCTGGGATTGGTACAGTTTTTGGAGGGTTTTTAACAGCTTATGCTCGTAATCCTTCTTTAAAAAATGATTTATTCCGTTATTGTTTATTAGGGTTCGCTTTAATTGAGGCTTTAGCTTTATTCTCATTAATGCTTGCTTTCTTAATTTTATTTGCACTTTAATTTTTATTATTGGATATTATATAAAATTATTATATTTTATATAATATTTTGGAGAAGTGGCTGAGCGGTCAAAGGCGGCAGACTGTAAATCTGTTGATTTTTATCTACGTAGGTTCGAATCCTGCTTTCTCCAAATTATACGGGTATGATGGAATTGGTAGACATGTCAGGTTTAGGTTCTGATGAGTTTTTCGTGGGGGTTCAAGTCCCTTTGCCCGTACCTTACCTATTATTTATATATTTTCGCGGGGTAGAGCAGTCAGGTAGCTCACTAGGCTCATGACCTTGATGTCGTAGGTTCAAATCCTACCTCCGCTTTGGATGAATGGCCGAGCGGTTTAAGGTGCCAATCTTGAAAATTGGTGTATCAATTAGATACCGGGGGTTCGAATCCCTCTTCATCTAAATTATTTTTTGGTTTAAATATAATGTTATATATATATATTAAAGAACTAAATTTTCGGTTATTGTATTGTTTTTTTTCTTTATTAATTACTTGGATTGTTTGTTATATTTATTCTAATCAAATTGTTTTTTTGTTAAGTAAACCTTTATTAATTAATTCAGGTAATTTTTTATTAGGTTCTAATACTTTTAACCCTCGGTTTTTTATTTTTACAAATTTAACAGAAGCTTTTGAAATTTATTTATTTTTAGCTTTTGTTAGTTCTTTAGTTTTTACGGGGCCTTTTATTTTGTATAATATTTGGTTTTTTTTTAAACCAGGGCTATATAAATTTGAATGGTTTTTTGTTCGTTTTTTTATTTTTGGTAGTTTATTTTTTTTAATTTTTTCACTATTATTTACATATAATATTGTAATACCGGCTGCTTGGAGTTTTTTTTTAAGTTTTGAATTTCCTGTAATTACAGATTATTCAGTAGGAATTCATTTAGAACCACGTATTAGTGAATATTTTTATTTATTAGTTAAGCTATTTTTTTATTTTTGTTTATTTTTTCAGATACCTTGGATTCTTGTTTTATTGACTACTTATGGGTATTTAAATTATGTTTTTTTATACCGTTTTCGTAAATTTGTAGTTGTTTTTATTTTTTTAATTTGTGCTTTGTTAACTCCACCTGATCTTTTTAGTCAAGTTTTTTTAGCAATTCCTTTTATTTTTTTTTATGAATTTATTATTTTATATAATATTTTTTTAAAAAAATATCTTTTTTTATAAAGTATATAAAAACATGGACCCGATGGCAGTATTCGGCTTCTCCATTTTTTATGGGGTAGAATAGGTTTGACATGTTTTATAAATTTTATTTTTTAATTTAAAACGGGTTATATATAATGTTATTGTCTTTATTGGTTTTTATTCCTTTGTTAGGCGCTATTATTATTTTGTTATTACCGAATTATTTAGTTAAATTAATTCGTTTAGTTGCACTGTATAGTTCTTTAGCTACTTTTGTGTTTTCTTTGCTTTTATGGGTATTTTTTGATCGTTCAACTTATAAGTTTCAATTTGTCGAACAATATAGTTGGAATGAAGTTGCTAATATTAGTTTTTATTTAGGAATTGATGGTATTTCATTATTTTTTATTATTTTGACTACTTTTTTAATACCTATTTGTATTTTATCAAGTTGGTCTTCTGTACGTGTTTATATTAAAGAGTATATGGTTTCTTTTTTAATTCTTGAATTTTTTTTAATCTTAGTATTTAGTGTTTTAGATTTATTATTGTTTTATATTTTTTTTGAAGCAGTTTTATTACCTATGTTTATTATTATAGGTGTATTTGGTTCTCGTGAGCGTAAAATTAGAGCAGCTTACCAGTTTTTTTTATATACATTACTGGGGTCTGTTTTAATGTTATTAGGTATTATTTTTATATATTTTGAAACAGGTACTACAGATTTACAAGTTTTATTTTGTACAGATTTTAGTGAAAAACGTCAATTAATTTTATGGCTTGCTTTTTTTTGTTCATTTGCTGTAAAAGTTCCTATGATACCTTTTCATATATGGTTACCGGAAGCTCATGTTGAAGCTCCTACGGCTGGTTCTGTAATTTTAGCTGGAATTTTATTGAAATTAGGTGGATATGGGTTTATTCGTTTTTCATTGCCTTTATTTCCTTTTGCTTCTGTATATTTTACTCCTTTAATTTTTAGTGTTAGTGTTGTGGCTATTATTTATACATCTTTAACTACTTTACGTCAAATTGATTTAAAAAAAATAATTGCTTATTCTTCTGTAGCTCATATGGGTTACGTTACTATTGGTTTATTTACTTTAAATATTCAAGGTATTGAAGGTGCTGTTCTTCTTATGTTAAGTCATGGTTTAGTTTCAAGTGCTTTATTTTTGTGTGTTGGTGTACTTTATGATCGTTATCATACACGTATAATTAAATATTATGGTGGGTTAACACAGGTTATGCCTTTATTTGCTTTTATTTTTTTATTTTTTAGCTTTGCAAATATCAGTTTACCGGGAACTAGTAGTTTTATTGGTGAATTTTTAGTGTTGTTAGGAGCTTTTAAAGCAAATACGCTAGTAGCTTTTTTAGCAACTACAGGTGTTATTTTAGGTGCCGCTTATTCTTTATGGTTAGCTAACCGTTTAATTTTTGGGCAATTAACTTTACAATATATTACAAAATTTAGTGATATTTCTAAACGTGAGTTTGTTATTTTTATGCCACTTATTTTTTTAGTAATTTTAATGGGAGTTTATCCAGATATGTTTTTAGATTTAATGCACTGTTCAGTTGGCCGTTTATGTTTTTAAAATTTATAAAGGTACTTTATTATGGAAATTTTAAATTTTTTTTTAAATGATAGCAAAATTTTTTTACCAGAAATTTTTCTGTTTATTTCTGGTATGTTTGTTTTAGTTATTGGTGTTGTTTATAGTATGGATTCTTCATACCGTTATCCCATATTAACACGTCCTGTATTATGGTTGGTTATTCTTACTTTATTTTTTACTTTTTTATTATTAGTCAATAATCCTTTTGATAATGCTTTTGGTTTCAATAATTTTTTAATTTCAGATTTATTAGCTAATTCTTCTAAAATTATTGTTGTGATTAGTACTATTTTTATATTGTTATTATCTTTAGATTATATTCGTTTTGAAAAAGTTAATTCTTTTGAATTTAGTGTTTTAATTTTATTTGCTGTTGGTGGTCTTTTATTAGTTATTTCATCTTATGATTTAATTGCATTGTATTTAGCAATAGAATTACAAAGTTTAGTATTATATGTTTTAGCAACAATTAGACGTAAATCTGAATATTCTACTGAAAGTGGTTTAAAATATTTTATTTTAGGAGCAGTTTCTTCAGGGTTGTTATTGTTAGGTTGTTCATTTGTTTATGGTTTTACAGGTTTAACTAATTTTGAAGAATTGTTTAGATTATTTTCTTTTGTAGATGCTAATACTTATTTTATATTAGATGGTAATGGTATTGGTTTTTTATTAGGTATTGTTTTAATTGTAGTAGCTTTATTTTTTAAATTATCAGTTGCTCCTTTTCATTTATGGACTCCTGATGTATACGAAGGGTCTGCTACTCCTGTAACAGCTTTTTTTGCGGTTGTACCTAAATTAGCTATTTTTTCATTGTTTTTACGTTTATTTTTGGATATTTTAAATCAATTTTTTTTTGATTATTGGCAATTTTTATTTGCTTCTTTTGCTTTATTTTCTATTTTTGTAGCTACTTTTGGAGCATTATATCAAAAAAAACTCAAACGTTTATTTGCTTTTAGTGCTATAGGTCATTTAGGGTTTATTTTATTAGGTTTTTCATCAGGAACTTTTCAAGGTGTTGAGTCTTTGTTTGTTTATTTTTTGATTTATATTGTAATGAATTTGGGTATTTTTGGTGTAATTCTTTCTTTAAGAACTTCAAAACCTTTTAGTCAAGTTCGTTTTTTAAGTGATTTAGTTTCTTTATCGCGTTCAAATCCTTTATTAGCTTTTACATTTATTATTTTATTATTTTCAATTGCAGGTATTCCACCTTTAGCTGGTTTTTTTAGTAAATTTTATATTTTTTTAGCTGCTTTAGGGTCTTCTTTATATTTTTTTGCTATTGTGGGTATTATTTTAAGTGTTATTGGTTGTTTTTATTATATTCGATTAATTAAATTAATGTATTTTGAACATATTGTTAAGTGGCCTTTATATTTACCAGTTAGCCGTGAAAATTCTTTAATTTTAGGTTTTTCGTTTTTTTTTGTTATTTTATTTTTTGTATATCCATCACCTATTTTTACATTTGCGGGTAAAATTGCTTTAATTTTGAATGTATAAATTTTTTTAGGCCTTATTTTTTAAGGCTTTAGGGGATATAGCTTAATAGGTAAAGCACTTGCTTTGCAAGCAAGGTTATATCGGTTCAAGTCCGTTTATCTCCAGAAATAGTTTTTATCTATTTTTACTAAGTTGAAATTTTTGTGTTGTTTGTGACTTAGTTTTTTGTGGTTAGTTAATGGTTATGAATTTAACTGCTGCTGAATTATCAGGAATTTTAGAAGAACGTATTACAAAATATTATACTAATTTAAATATTGATGAAGTTGGTAAAGTTATTTTAGTAGGAGATGGTATTGCTCGTGTTTATGGTTTAAAAAAAATTAAAGCTGGTGAAATGGTTGAATTTTCTAGTGGTTTAAAAGGTATGGCTTTAAATTTAGAAAATGACAATGTTGGGGTTGTAATTTTTGGTAATGACCGTTTAGTAAAAGAAGGTGATGTTGTTAAACGTACAAACTTAATTGTAGAAGTATCTGTAGGTCCTGAATTGTTAGGACGCGTTGTAGATGGTTTAGGTAACCCTATTGATGGTAAAGGTCCTATTAATGCAAAAGAAACACGTCGTGTTGAAGTTAAAGCTCCTGGTATTATTCCACGTAAATCTGTAACTTTACCTATGCAAACAGGATTAAAAGCTGTTGATAGTTTAGTACCGATTGGTCGTGGTCAACGTGAGTTAATTATTGGAGATCGTCAAATTGGTAAAACAGCTGTTGCTTTAGATACTATTATTAATCAAGTTTCTGTAAACCAAGGTAGTGATGAATCTGCTAAATTATATTGTATTTATGTAGCTATTGGTCAAAAACGTTCAACAGTTGCTCAATTAGTAAAAACATTAGATAATGTAGGTGCTTTACAATATAGTATTATTGTAGCTGCTACTGCTTCAGATTCAGCTCCTTTACAGTTTTTAGCTCCTTATACAGGTACTTCTATGGGTGAGTGGTTCCGTGATAATGGTCGTCATGCTCTTATTATTTTTGATGATTTAAGTAAACAAGCAGTTGCTTACCGTCAAATGTCATTATTATTACGTCGTCCTCCTGGGCGTGAAGCTTATCCTGGTGATGTTTTTTATTTACATTCACGTTTATTAGAACGTGCTGCTCAAATGAGTGATGAGCGCGGTGGTGGGTCTTTAACTGCTTTACCTGTAATTGAAACACAAGCTGGTGATGTATCTGCATATATTCCAACTAATGTAATTTCTATTACAGATGGTCAAATTTTTTTAGAAGCTGAGTTATTTTATAAAGGTATTCGTCCTGCTATTAATGTTGGTTTATCTGTAAGTCGTGTAGGTTCTGCTGCTCAAGTAGCTGCATTACGTCAGGTGGCGCGTACATTAAAGTTAGATTTAGCTCAGTATCGTGAAGTAGCTGCTTTTGCACAATTTGGATCAGATTTAGATGCAGCAACTCAACAATTATTAAACCGTGGAGAACGTTTAACAGAGTTGTTAAAGCAAAATCAGTATAGTCCTATGCCTGTTGAAGAGCAAGTTATTACTATTTATGCTGGTACTCGTGGTTATTTAGATAAAGTAGATACAAGTAAGATTAAAGATTTTCAAATTGCATTGTTATCAGAAGTTCATCAAAACCATGCTGATTTCTTAGATATTATTCGTAAAGAAAAATCAATTTCTCCAGAATTAGATCAACGTATTGCAAGTTTTTTTGAAGGTTTTGTTAAACAATTTTTATAATAATTAAAAAAAAAAATTAACCCCTAAAATCTAAAATAAAAGTTTTAGGGTTTTTTTTTTTAAGTTTTGGAGAAGTGACAGAGTGGTCTATTGTGTTGGTTTGCTAAACCATTGTACATTTTGGTGTACCAAGGGTTCGAATCCCTTCTTTTCCATTTAAAATTTTAATTAACTACATGGTATATAGTTAATTAAAA